TATGCGTTATGCGTTGGAGAGACCTTTTCTTATTCTTATTTTGTGCCGAAGCAATTTATAAATCACAGGCTGAAACAGGTGAAATCAAAGGACATTACTTGAATGCTACTGCAGGTACATGCGAAGAAATGCTAAAAAGAGCATTATTTGCTAAAGAATTGGGAGTTCCTATTATAATGCATGACTACTTAACAGGGGTATTCACTGCAAATACTTCTTTTGCTCATTATTGCCGAGATAATGGTCTACTTCTTCACATCTACCGTGCAATGCATGCAGTTATTGATAGACAAAAGACTCATGGTATACACTTCCGTGTACTAGCGAAAGCGTTACGGCTATCTGGTGGAGATCATATTCACGCGGGTACTGTAGTAGGTAAACTAGAAGGGGAAAGAGAGATTACTTTTGGCTTTGTTGACTTATTACGCGATGATTTTGTTGAACAAGACCGAAGTCGTGGTATTTATTTCACTCAAGATTGGGTTTCTTTACCCGGTGTTATGCCTGTGGCTTCAGGGGGTATTCACGTTTGGCATATGCCTGCTCTAACCGAGATATTTTGGGATGATTCCGTACTACAGTTCGGGGGAGGAACTTTAGGTCACCCTTGGGGTAATGCGCCAGGTGCCGTAGCTAATCGATTCGCTCTAGAAGCATGTGTACAAGCTCGTAACGAAGGGCGTGATCTTGCTCAGGAAGGCAATTCAATTCTTCGACAGGCTAGTAAATGGAGCCCAGAACTAGCTGCTGCTTGTGAGGTATGGAAAGAGATTCGCTTTGACTTGAAACCAGTGTGGATCCAAATGAGAAAAAAGAAAGAGATAATAAGGAGGCTCCTGTAGGAGATAAATGGAGATAACTGATTCGGAGATAAGGGATAGGTATATAAAAGTCAATTCCGTTTTTCCATACTAACACCCATTCTTAGAGAAAAGCCCTAATGCTTGGTCCGGTTTTGCTGTTGAGGGTAACGAAAAGCTAAGCTCTATTCTTATTTATAAGTGACAAACCTCTGCTAAAGAATAAGAAAGGAAGCATTCTGAATCTGTTTTGTTTGCTTCATCAACAAGAGAGCTCTCAGGGCAGCTCGGGTGAGTTGCCCGTCCAAGCGAACGATAATAGACAGTCCAGTACAAAGCCCTTGTTCTTGCTCTGCAGCTACCTTTCCTAACCTAACTAGGAATCAAACTAGCCTTCTCCCTCCTTGTTCTATCAAACCAGACACTTCATCCCTGGTGGGTTATCCGGTGAATTTATTGCTGTCTCTTATAGGGCTAATTCTTACCTGGTAGGGTATATGTTCTCTCTATCTAATATATACTTCTATATGCTTTGTATGATTACTCCTATGTAATAGTTCTTCTCCTATTTAGATTCCTATGGCTCTTTGCCAACCTTCGAGACGTAGATAACTCGTATACATAATCTAAACTTCTCTAAGACCAAAAAGCAGACAAGAACTAAAGGCCAGACTTTGGCAGAGTTTGAATTATTTCCATTTATGTGGTTACTACGGATTCACTTCTTTCAATAGGCGGTAGCAAAGGAAGAATAGCTAACGTTTCGTACCGGGAATCCACATCCTTGGCCTTCAAAGCCATACCACTACTTCTTTATACTGAAAGGAGAGGTACTCTAATACAAGACTTATTCCACCTTCGCATGCTTCTAAGATTTCGCCTAAAAAGACTATCCTTTAGCGGTTAAGTAGGACAAGGAAGAAGTGAAAGTGAGACGAGCAGGTACGTTGAGTCAGAATGCTAATTAGAAGTCCATATACTATGCTTTGGAATCTCTTCTAGTCACATAGCTCTAGAGCGATGAAGCATTCTCCTCCAAAAGACTAGAAATACGATTAGCAATTGCTTTCGCGTATTTATTTAGGGCATTCTAATTAACGGCAGCTAAAGAGTGTGAGACTCGAATCCAATTCGTGAGGCACATGTGCAAGGATGCAAGCTAAGGCACTGAATGACCGAGAAAATGAATCTTATAATTGCAGTTGCATTATGCCAGTGATCAAGATATCAACCACATAAATTGGTAGGAGAATGGTTATGGACCCATGATGACGAGTAGTAAGTGCAGAGGATCTAGTTCCACACCAATCTGCTTATCCTATATAAGATATAAACTTAGCGTACCTACAATCGCGTGCTTGATTGCCCTCTTGCTTTATTACTCGGGAACTAGCTTCGCACCTCACCCCGGGAAACTCAAAGGTGCGTAGCTTGAGCTTGCTTGTTAAAGGGGTGTTTCCGTTCCTCCGGTGTGGGATAGTTTTTCCCTAGTCCGGTCCTATAAGAATAGTTCTCTAGACATCACAACTCATGGTACTCCCCGGGCCCCTAACAACGGAACTCCTATAGGTTTAGGTTAGCTACGGCAGTTCTGGCATCAGCTTCTCGAGGGGGCCTAAAAGAACCTCTTTCGTCATTCGAAAGTGGAATTTTAGCTCATTTTCGTGAAACAGATCGGAGATCAGGTCTTCTCGATGTGATCCTTGTCTTTAGCTTGGCACCAGGGCAGCTTACTTACCTACCTTATGACTTTCTTCTTTTCTGTTAGCACGCATCCAGTGACCGATGAATCTGTTGTCGGAATAAGCGTAAACGCAGCAAGAGAATTCGCAGCTTTTGTGCCAACCTTCTCGCCTAGAAAGAATCAGGGAGTGAAGTGAGGGGATAAGAAGAAGCCCTTTCCTTTAGTTCTCGCTTAGGCTCGCTTTCAGAGTTCAAGCTAAATAGAATAGAAAATAGTACAGCTTTGGAACTGGCTAATCTTCTCCCGCCCTGACCCGAAGCTTTCGCTTGTGACTGTGATCTGCTTTCCACTCGAGCTATTGCTATTAAGGGTAAGGGCTTTCTTTCCTACTTTGACTGATAGCCCTAAAGAATGAGGCCTGGACTCATACTCCTACAAGGAGTAGGATGCTGGAAAGGCTGGCTGATGTGCTTTTCCCAAAGATTCCATCTTTGGCCTTGGGGCCTAAGAGAACGGAAATAAAGAATCAAAAGATGGGGATGAATGCAATACGGGGAGAGGTAGAAAGGCAAGCACTGCACGGGGCCTCTCTGATGCCTACACTTCCCCTTAGGGAAAGGGGAGAGGATGATTGGTAGGTCCGCTTACAACAAAGCCACATACCTAATAGAACAAGTCAAGCTATAAGGAAAGCACTTTTAGATCGGTCGTGAACCAGAAAGAATGAGCCGCTTCAATACCAAAAGGTTAGAAGAGCTTAGTGTGAAAGGAACGTAGTAGCTCGACCGACAGGGAAAGGAGCTAAAAAGCAGCGATAGCAAGCAAAGCAATAAGGTAGATTTGATCTTAGTGCTTGGGAATATAGTAGCAAGCCTAAGCGAGGGGAGCTTATGGAAACTTCCTTTTTCTGTAGCCCGGGAATCCGTTTTCAATCCTGCGCGTCCTAAGGCTATAACTTTAAGGTTTGCTTGTTACAGTCCTGTATACGCCCAGGTAATCATTATATACAATATGCTATGGAGCGAAAGCCTTCGATTCAAAAGCTTACTCTGATCCTTCTTTTACTGTACCGATAGGCGCAGCAGAAGGAAAGAAAGAGAAAGATTCCCTCTCGGGAGAGCTGCTATCGCTCTTTGCTTGTTGGCTTGAGCGCGTTGCGTTTGCGCTTCATCTGAATCCCTTGCTTGTTCGGGTCCCTTCACTTGAGCTAAGGAAGAGAGAATAGAATGTTTCATTTCGTGGCCGGGCTATGGCTATATTTCCAACTAACGCATTTTCAGGTCTGAATTTGGATAACGCTATTGAGTTTGATTGTTTTGTAGAGTAAGTACTCCCCTTTGGCTGTATTGAGCTTAGTGTGACAGGCGGATGTAGCCAAGTAGATCAAGGCAGTGAATTAGCTTAGTTTAGGCTATTCCGTTTTATTGCTTGCTATGAGGATTTATTCTCTTTTTCTACAGCTCTTTGGGAAGTGTCCCCAAACCCCTCCTCCTTCAGGCAGTCTCTGTTGGAACTCAGTTTCCTCTTATACTTATGTCAGTTTAGTAGCAAAACCTCTAAGGTTCAGTGATCAACTTTTTCAAAAGAGGGATTCACTTATTTTAATTTTATATTTTAGGAAGCGGAATAGGAACTCTTAGGATAGATGGACTTTCTCTTCTTTCATAAGCTTAGAACAAGTCTTCTTTCATCAGTTTTCTTTTTATTAGTGTGGTATAGCTCTTAGTAGGAATAGCATAAAGATAAAGTCAGACAAAAACAAAATACTCTATGCCTGGGACAGTATGCTTCCTTTTAGTAGGTATCTTTAGTCGGTATCCCTGGGGTGGAAGTCTTGCTTTTCTTACTTTCTTTGGTGGAGGATGTTATCTTTGCCTTTTTGGCACCAGTGTGACCTCCCTTCTTACTTCCTTTCTGCCTTTCCGCTCCGCACCTTCTCCTTAGCAGTACGAAGAGAGTCGCTCTAGACTCTTCCAGTGCCCTTAAGCTTAAGTTAAGTAGTTCGGCGTGGTATTCATTATACCCAGAGAATAGGACATGGAATTGATAGAGTCATTAGTTCAAGACCGAGGGGGCAACTCAATACAATAGAGGTAGGCGAGCCATCTTTCAGGCTAAGGAAGCAGGTGTCCCCCCCCAACAAGGAAAGGGGCGAAGGGAAGAGAGAGTTCAGTGACCCAGTTCAATCTCACCTGAGTGAGAAGCTGTTCTTTCGTCAGCCTTTAGTTTAGCTCGGCAGTAGAATTAGCTTAGCAGTGGGAAGAGTCTATTCTATAGAGAAGCCTTAGGCCAATTGGAGTGGTATGGCAGCAGTAGCAAGGGGGCACATTAGTAAGGCAAGCTGTAAGAATAGCACTCGGAAATCCCTTTATTAGGAGTGCAGGCGAAAGGAAGTTTACTTGCTTACTTGGGAAAGGAAGGTACTCAGTACTTAGTGCATGCACTAAGGAGAGGTAATTTCTTACATAGCTTAAGTAGTTAGTTACCGCGTACTGATTACACGTAGCTCCCGTCTTTCGCTACACATTAACCAGCTTCAAAAGCTATTTAATGAGATGATACGGATCACCAAAGACAAAAAAGAAGAAGCAAGTGAATGGAATTAGCGTAAACACTAAGTAAGTAAACTACCTCTATCTATCAAATCATAATTAAATAATAGCATTCGAGCGAATAGCAGGTGCTCTAGCCAATAGGCTTTAGTCTTATTTCTTTATTATTGCATTAGTCTTCGTGCATTACTCGATTTCCTGTTGTTTCGTATCGTATAGTGATGGATCTTTGAGAGGGCCTCTGTGCGATTCGTGCTTCTGAGTCAAGGACTTCTTCTTATTAAAATTAAGAAGAGATCGATCCCTTCTCCAAGGCCAAGGTTCATTAGCTCCATAGTTGCAATAAGGTAGGGGCTTGGTCCGCGAACTGCCTTGGGGAACTCAAAAGGGCATAGAGGTACTATAGCTCCATAACTACAAAGCTCCATAGCAGCCAAGTGGTAGGTTTTTATTTGGATTTAGGGTCTAGCCATATCCTGAGATCTTGGCATTAGCATCATGATCCCAGGGGTGAATGCTTCGGCTGGCATTGGTTCTAGGGCAGAAAGCGCGTTCGGCCTGCTTGCTAGGTTGTGTCTCAGTTGTGGATAGAAAGGGGTCTAACCACAAAAGGTCTGGGATGGTCGGACAGATATTTTAGTAAAGTACTCCGCTGGTTGGGCCATACTCCATAGGGGTACTACTTCTCTCCTACTATCCATATCGAATAAATTAGTCTTTCTAGCACTGATATGGCTCATATAGCCTACTTAATTAACTATGCTATCGTTCGTGCCCCCTGTCTTCATAAGTCAATGTCTCAGAAGACAAGCAAGAATTCAAGCATCATTTCCAGGCGTAAACGTTTATATTATATTTTTATAATATAAGGACGGTCGGGATCGGTCCTTGTGCCTATGGGAGAACCTGGCCTTTGGGCAGCCTAATAAGTAATCCCTTGAGTAAGGTTTTACCCTCTGGCTGGGAGTTTAGTTCCAACTCCGACTATGACTACTAGCTTGAGCTTTGGCGAAGAGAGGAACGGACCCTAGATCATTCATTCTTTTTCCCCCTTCTTCCCATGAAACCGAGATAAAGCAGAAGCCCCTGAACTTCCTTATTAGACTACTGAGTTTCACCGCTCTACGGAACCCACAGAGACAGCTAGGAAAGCAAAGCTAACCTTTTCACATTTCATTTTATGTTCGCATTTCAAACTTGCCTCTTCACCCTATTCGCTTAGCCAGGTATTTATTCCCGCAGCGGAGGGTAGCCTCGTTTGCCGCTCTATCGATTGTTATTCTCTTAGTTAGCTATTTAGGGGGCAGCCCTAGATTGTATATGGTTATTTCATTTCTGGACTTCACTCGGGACCTTACTCGCCCAGTCGTTAGCGCAATAGTAGTCTCAAGTCTTTCCATTATCACTAGTTGATACCCTGTTGGGGTAAACTATAGACAGGCTAGCTCGCGCCTCAGCTAAAAGAAAAGAGCCATACAATGAATAAGGCAAGGTAAGCACTCGGTCCTCGAAGTCAGGTTAATCTGTTGGGTGGCTTTCAATTGACCTTTGGTATTCCCTGAGCTATAAAGCAATTATAGCATAACTAAGCCATCGGGTGCGCATCATCAGGAGTTCTATCTCCGTCTCCACAAAGGTTATCTTGAAAGACATCCTATGGCGTTAGTAGATTCAAAGCAGAACAACTCATCGGTAGCCTATCTGCCCCTGCCATGGGTGCAACTGTCCTTCCGTGTTATTATAGAATTTTTTTTGACTCTAAGAGTAAGGTACAAGTGCGCAATCCTATACAATATTATTAGTACTATCCCTTGTACCGCTTCCTTTCTCTCTCTGCCCACCGCTCTCCCTGTGGGTCGAGCCTCCTTTTCAGTCGCCCTCTACAACTAAGTCAGTTGAGCTCTTTCGGCTCCTAGACCAGCTGTGATCTTTCCTCCTGTTGGTTTGCTTACTTAAAGATATGCATCGTTAGAGTAAGTCCCTTTTTTGGAGTTCAATTCCGAGCCGGTAAGCAAGACAAAGCAAGTCAACGTGGGGTCTCTCGATGGCCATAGACCTGAATGGTTGGAGTGTGCAGGATCACTCCTGAGACTTTCTTCCTTCATATAAGGAATCCTCTTGGTTGGTCGAAGCTAGAAGACGGCTGGACGAACTGCTATTTTGCATAGGGGGAGTGAGATAGGCTAGGTGCTTTTACTCAACTCGTGAAGGTTCATTTCTAGTTAGCAAGGATAAGGAAGCAAAGGTAGAGTCCTTTAAGAATATGTCTGTCATTACGTGTAGTCAGGAAGCAAGCAACCTGCAGCTATGAGTGAAATGTATGGCCATTGACCATGCTTCCTTGGTCGCTCCTTATTTAAAGATGAGGGGAAGCCTTTACTAAACTAATAACTTACTTCACTGCAAGTGCCTTTGGAGATGAAAGAAAACTTGTACCATTCACTCCTCCTAGGAGCCAACCAGGTATACCACCAGGTGATGTAGACGGTAGAATTGGCATCATCCAATCTACACCCATTTGGCCCACCATATCATACACTCTCCAAAGAAGTCCGAAACGGATGTTTTTGTATACGGAGACCGAGCTTCTATTCTAGAGGTTCCAGAGGGGCTGGCTTTGAATTGTTCTACAGTATCGTATCGACAGGAAGCTAATTTCACTCCTCTGTTCCGAGGACGGGTAAGAATCTCTTATAGCACGTGGGATATTCTCTTTCGTATCCTGTCAACCTTACTTGTTGTGAGTTTAGCAACCCTCGATTAGCTCGTTCGTGAGCAGCACCGGCTGAACCTGAGGAGCATGCCCCGAGACTGACACTCCGGTTACTTCATCAGCAAGAAGTGATATGCAAGAATCTTTCTTCTTCTATATAGACTCTCTCGGGGGCCACTTTATTTTATTCTTCCTCTGCTCAAAAAGAAAAGGAAGTTGACTTCACCTCTGGTGACCTGCTTCGCGGGATCGCCTTACGTATAAGGACCTGATCCACTCTAGGCTAAGCTTATTTGGGCGAAAGCTACTATGTGATCTTCCAATTGAGTTGAGAGAGTTTTCAATCGAATTCGCATTTCTCGTTATCTAAGCTATTTCGAGTTGGATGATTTGAGTGTGCAATGCGTGGAGTCAACTAGTGGAAAACTGGCAACCTATGACCAAAAAGCTTCAAATTAGGCACAGTAGCTGATAGAGTAGAAGGTGAGATTATATATTCTATAGCCTATGCGCCTGCTTCTGATGAGATAGAAGTAGGATCCCGGTGCGTCTTCCTTCGGTCGGCCTGTCATCGAAGGATGTTAGCAAAATCAGAAGAACGTCAGGCTTGAAGGCTCGGGTTGGTCAAGCGAACTGATTCATTTAATTCTTCGCCTAGTCTTAGCACCCGCAAACAGCAAAGGAGCTGTGAGGATCCGAAGTAGGCTAACTACTAAGGCTCAAGAGACCATTCCCTAGGGTAAGATCTTATTCTACTGGGATTGACTCGCGTAGCGCGTAGAAGGAAGGGTGTCTCATTCCTTTTGTCTTTTGGTAGATCGGTCTTCCGCTTTCTTTCACAACTGCGTCCTCTCTTTCATCCCCGGGGCAAGGTTTGGTCACTTTTGACTTTCCTTTTGAGATAGTATTCAGTCTCATTTCTATCTCACTCTCGTTCTTTTGAATTCTTCTTGTGCCTTCTGAACCTTTCTTTGGGAGTTGGACGAGTGGATAGTAAGGGGGTGGGTGCCCCGATTCCACGAGCGAGAGAGAGATAGCTATTCCCAGGCGGGGCTGCTTCCCTATTCTAAGTCGTCTTAGCGATGGGCAGTACAAAGTGTTCAAGAGCAATAAGAGGGCAAAGGGTCCCAGCATGAGTGGGTAGGGCTCATCGGCGACTGCTTCAGCCAAGGTACCATCCATCCATTTTATCCGTCTTGATTTTGAATTTAGAAAGACTATGACTTTATCCTTCCTCTCCCTTCAGTCGAGCATCCTCCAATACTTACCTAAACTATTATGTCGAGCTTCAAACCTCAACACTAATAGTGAACTAAATCTTAGTAAGATCGACCTCAGCGGAATAAGGAAGGAGTGGTGATACTGAATTCATAGAACGAAATGAATAGTCGACCTAGGAATTGCATGTCTGAACCATGCGCCTTAAATGTATCTGCGCTTGACTATAATCACACATGAAGATCTTTTATCGCGCGATTTGGATATATAAAATACTATCTTGGAGGTAGTATCATACGTCCACCCACCGACAGCTGAGGCTCCTCTTTCTGTTGACCGCAGAAAGTCTCCTTACGTAACTATCAAAACAGAACAACTAAGGAGAGTCAAATGCAAAGGGCTTGATCTAGAGGGTGCTCCATTTTGCGACTTGCCCCCATGGGGCACCCCATGTGACGGTCTTACGGCCGAGCTTTTTCCTTAGTCAAATTCACTTTTCGGGTTGGTACCAACGGACGCTGCTACTCTTGTTAATGGGTTCCCAGAGAGGTCATATCCTGCTCGCCGAGACGCACTTTTCTAACTAAAAAAAGGGGGTCCTCATGTTATGTAACCAATTCATCAATTCAAAGGAGCTCTGCCCATCTGCAACTGCCCCGTGACTGAGTCTTCTTAGCTTGATCTACGCGGCTTTCTCTAATAAGAGATTTTACCTCTCTATATACTCTATAGGCCTGTCCAGGAGACTAAAGATCTAAGTAAATGTCATCCTGTTCAACACCCGAAGTGGAGGTTGTTCAGGCACCTGCGGCAGGTGGGTATTCAAGGTCTTCGCGCATTTGCCTCTCTTCAATTGGCACTACAGCCGTTGGCGTTGGATAAGATTCATTCCTCCTTGCAGTGGAGGTTCCAAAACCGGCGTTTTTATATAGTGACGTTGAGATTTACGAGGTTTCTCGGGAGAAGACCAGGGTCTGCCGCTACCGGAGGCGAAAGAGAAGAGACAATTGGATGAAATCCATGTCCGGGACACGCGAGATCCTAACCAGCGTCAGAATGAGCAGATCGACCAAGTAATCCTGGAATCCCTTTTGCTTTTGGCCTCAACCACAGAGGCTTCCTCTAGCCTAGTAGCCCCCGAATGAATGCTTTATAGAGATAGAGCCGGCATACCAAGGAGCAAAGCCGCCCTTTCGGCCCCTTCCTTCTTCTTCTCAGCCTTTAAGGGCTGGTGCCCGGGCTAAGCAAACAAAAAAAGGTGAGTGATTGCCACGGCTGAAGACTAAGTGGTACCCTAGTTTCCATCTACAGATGAAGGGGATATATTCTCCAATACTGCTATGAAAGATGGAACCCGCATCTTTGAAGAACATGCAGGGGGGCTAGACTGCCGCCTATTTATTCCTCTATTCCTAATAATTAGGAAGACCCCGATGGACGCATTCCAGTCTTGTACTTTGGCTCCTCCGGATGATGCTTTGATCTCAGTAATAAAAAAAAACGTTTTAGGCCCTTTTCTTTTTAAGGCTCTGATGATCACCACGTAAATCTGTTTTCGTGGCTTCACACGCATCTATTTAGCTTTCTAGCTTGGCTCGCGAAGTCTAGCCTGCTTTCATAAAGAAGGATGTCCTTCCAATAGTCCTGTTAAGGAGAACAATAGCTTTCAAAGAAGCTCCGAGCGCCCGCTCTCTTATTCAAACAAAACCTATGCCCAACCTTAACTAGTTGTCTGGAACGAAGCGAAAGGGTTGAGCAGGCGGGTGACCAAGTGGCTGTCATAGATACGCAATTGCCTAAGGAAAAAGGCGGGCTTTTTAGCCCTTGCGATAGGATTGCACTTTTCATACATAGATTTTGAATCTTCCTTCTCGGGATTGCCCCCTCTTTCTCCACGAGGAAGAGCTCTAGTCAGTTTTATTGGACGGGTAAGTCTATCGATTTTCAGATCGAGTTTAGAAAGGAAAAAGAGACTGACTTCCTTCTTGAATCGACTGTGACAATTGCATAAGAGAAGAAATTTCCTTCATCCCTTGGATGAAAAGGTAGTTCACGAGAAAGTCAGAGTCAAGAAGTGCCAGAAAAGATATCCTTTCTCATCTCAGAGGCCAAAATCTTTTGCTTGAGCGAGACTTTTGAAACCATCGTTATGGATTTTATTTAGATGCGGCTAAGGAGCTAAGAAAGAAGCTTACCCTAGTTAGCGAGAAAGCTGTATCGACGGATCTACTGTGTTCTAAAAGTTCTCTATCCAATAGCCGGGCCTCCCTTCCTCTGTCAAAGTCATCGATGTGCTTCAATTAGAAGATAAGCCATAAAGCGATAAAATCCCCCAGCCCAGTATGGAAGAGGCAAAAGCCAGCAACTTGTTAGGATTAGGTTAACCTATCTCTAAAGGGGCTTATGCACTCCACTCGTTACCACTAAACGACGAAGCCAGGAGCGGAAGGAGGGACTTGAACCCTCAACCTCAGCCTTGGCAAGGCTATGCTCTACCATTAAGCTATTTCCGCCAGCTACGGTAGTGGCGAAGCACTACTGAGCAATTAACGTATCACTTGATACGGACGACTTCTCTTTTTCCGCCGGACCACACTCTTAACCTCCGATCGAGCTACGAGCACGAGTAGGTAGGCGGCTAGGGGGGAGGGGCGGCTGCCTTTTCAATCAATCTCCGGCCGCCCCTGACCTAATAAGGCCGCTATTGGTGCGAGTTGTAAGGAAGGAGTCTTGGTCTCGAGTCGAGCTGGGGCGTCATTTCATTCTCGTAACGGGAGTGAGTGCACCGCAAGACCAGACAAGTAGCTCCCCTGCCCCGGCGGCATCTGTCTTTTAAGTTCAGTCATTTCCTAATCCTAAGACGGCTCCTCTTATTGTACGATAATACAAGCTGCAGCTCCACAACCACAAGTCTGCTCGGAACCGGTCGATTCCTAAGCCATTCGTTCCCCCCTCTCGGTTGGCCCTTGCCAGCCACTAGAGCAAATAAAAGAACCTACAGTGAATGAACTTAAAGAACCGCAGATTTTAACCGGATTGCTACTCCTTCGTTTGGAAGACCTACTGAACTCCTACTGACTGAATGGCATTCCTACTGTCACTAATGGACTAAAAGCAAGACTTCTCTGTGTGAACCCCCCGGTAAAGGAGACCTGTCTAGTAAAATATAATAAGCTTATATTATAATAATAAATTTGCTCATTCATTACTTAACTTATGCAATTACTTTATTTTCGTAGCGTCAACGTTGCCTTTATATCTTATCTCCCTCGTCTAGTCGAGATTCCCTATGAGAAAGGGATCAAATCTGTAGTTGTTATATACGTGAATCCAATCTCGCTTCTATTCATCATCCATTCTGAGGAAAGATTCTTGAATAACAGGCTAAGAATAGTCTTCTCAGTCCTTGTCACAGGCATTAATATGATAGTGAGTCCCCAGCCTGGGTTTATGAGATGAGACTGAAGCAATCTGAGATTAACTGCTATTCCAACTCGGGAAGCATGAAAAGAGGCAAGGGCTTTCTCTTGCTATCCCTTATTGGGCTCTTTTGGATAATTGGTTTGAAGAGATAACTACCGTATTAAAAAATAAAATCTTTAGTCAAAGCAGACTGGGGATCGACTTCTCTTTTTAATATGATTTGATAAGGTAGTTTTAGGTTCCTGTGCTATTCCTTATTTATTCCATTGCTTGTGCTTGCTCTTCTTAGTTCCCATCTTTCATTAAAAAAGTTCGACTTTATAAGCTTAGAAGATAGGAATGAAGTTTTCTGGTTTTTTAGAAAAGTGGAGCTTGTCAGTTTATGTCGCTTCAAAAGTTGCATAACTGATTTTCACTGATTGACCATCAATCCAGAAATGGTATTCATGTGCTGCGTATTCTGTAACAGCTGCCCGTGGCTATTTGATTGATCCTTGCTTATCTCGTATATTGACTAGGGGCATATTCGATTGGAGTTCCTTCTGTGCCTCAACTTATAGAGAACCTCCTCGTGGCTATCTTATTCACGGCACGGCATTATAGCTGCCTATTTATATTTGTCCACGAAGGTTGATCTCTTAACTGGCCAAAGGCTTTCTTCAAAGTGCTAAGCTCAATCTGCTTATGCTTTTAAATTCATCTGCTATGGAAGCTCTCCCCCTGCCTGCCAAGGACGCTTTTAGTATCTTGAAGTTAGGAAAATGCAATCCTACAGTCCGTTCCTGTAGCAATCAGTACCTCTTTCTTCTCTTACAGCCATTATATATTTGGCCATCAGTCTATTTATTAGCCAGTGATGGCCGCCAGGTAGGAATCCATATCTCAGTGATGATTTCTGACCACAGTATATTGTTATAGAGAGGAAAATAGATCGTATCATCGCTTTTGAGCCTGGTCCAGGTTTTAGATCTTTCTCATTTAGTTAGGTAAAGAACTCGCCTTTCCTAATCCTTAGAGTTGAAAGTATTCGGCACTTGCGCCCACGGTTTATAGACCAGCGACCCCATATCAGTTTCACAAGCATAGCAATATTATATTTCACGAGCCATGCGAAGTCCTAACCCGGGTAGCAAACCTTGAAGAGTCTTAATCTTAATTATTATATATCCTTATAATATGAAAGCAGGGGAAAGAGCATAACAATATAATAAATATGCGCAAGTAAAAGCATTGTTTAGAGTGATAATCAATAATCGTTTCTGGTTTACGGAACCGGAATGGAATTAAGGAATAAGATAATAAGAAAAGATCTCTTCTTACCAAGCAATCAATCTATATCCCTTCATTAGGCTTTAGGCCTAGCTTTCTGAAAAGCCTTTCTTTCACTAGTTACCAAAAATCTGGTTTACTACCAGCAAAAATACCTCTGAACAAAGGCTGCGACTCTTAAAATTCAGGAAACTTCTCCCAAAGCTGTTGCCCCCTTGACGCATTGGCTAAAATAGACTCTATCACCTTTCTTTTATAGCCATGCTATATACCCGAAAATCTTCTCTTATTAGCTTATTGCTTATTAATTTCTTTAATTGGCATGAAGAGATTATGGCTTAGAGAAACCTCTATCCTATTTCTAAATCTTCTTTCGGAGGCCGAAAAAGCTTCCAAACTGAAGTTTAGGCTCCTTATACCTTATAAGTATAAGCCTGTATAGGGCTAGGGAGGGCAAGCAACCTTTTTTAAGGCTTAGCGCTGTGGTAAACTTTACTACCCCCTTTTCTGAGCACTCCGATTCGAAAAAGAATCCGCTTTTATCTTCTATATCGGCACACACCTATGGCAATTACTCGCTTTTGGAATGCTTTGAGCCTTTCATTTTCATACCATACGGCAATGACTATGATCTCCCTCATCTCCGTCGGTTGATGGTGTATGAGTCACAGGATACATCGCGAGATGATCGTTTTCTATCTTAAGACGAAACTGTTCAATGTCACCTTGAAGTCGTGGAAGCTAAATGTTACGGACCAAAGTCTTCACTTAATTGTTTAGCTATTCCCCTTTTTCTCTGCTAAGATCTCAGCTAATAGAATCGGAAGAAAGAAAAGGGAAGAAAAAAGAGAACAACATGGGTTTGGCAAGCTAGAACACCCTTTTTTAACAGATTACGTGGTACGATTGGATCGAATAAACCCTTTTGGAAAAAATATTCAGCCGCTTGTGAACCGTCATCAGGTACTTCTTATTCAATGTTTGTTCAATTACCCGAAAATGCAATGTAAGCATTGGGTTCGGAAATAATGATATCCCCAAACATACCAAAACTAGCTGTCACCCCACCAGTAGTAGTAGTATAGTAGTAGGAAGGATCGATACATAGAATAACTTTGTTTAAAGATATTTTCATTTTAGACATTTGCATCAAGCTCAAACTTCCTTCTTGCATACGTGCTCCTCCGGAAGCACACACTAAGAATAAAAGGTAAAAATGGATTGGTAGCATATTAGATCAAACGGGTGATTTTCTCACCTACTACGGATCCCATACTACCCTACCCCCCATAAACTAAAAATCCATAACCCCAATTGCTACGAGAATGCTATTTAGTTGACCTATGCCGGTTTACTCAGTCCTTCTTTGATAAGAATCCATACGATCTTTATTTTATAAGATTCCTCCTCCGAATGAAAAGGATCCAGAGAGAACATATCTTCATCCATAGGATCCCAAGTGCCTGGATGAATCGAAAATTCAATTTGAACTACTCAATATCAAATGATATTCACATTGTTCACAAATATTCATTGTGATTTCACAAATTTCTTATAATTTAATCCATAATAAATTTCACATTGAACCAAAAAATCTTGTATTTATGAATTACGTCGCAACCTCAGCAGGTTTGGTTCCAGTTTGTTTGGAGTGAGTCCTACCAATGGAGCTTGGGGTGCGCCCTTTATTTCTGGGTGACCTGGATAGAGCACTTTTGATCATCTGATTCAGAATCTGCTTATAGAAAATCGAAAAATGGGAGGGTGATAAATATAAATCAGTGTCCGCAGTCTGACCTGGACCTTGCCCCCCCGAGCGCGTTGATGCTGTTAGCTATACAAAGAAGTGGCAAAAACGACTGACTTTGTTGCAACGGGAACAACTAGCCCAACAATGGGCACTGGTGAAATAGAATATTATGTTGCATTATGTTATGCTTTTACATGCTCAAGCGGAACAAAACTGACTGACGGAGCTACTGTGCCACCAGAGAGACTCGCTTTTTAGTCTACGGTTTATCGAGCTCAGCAGGTACGGGTGACTCAGTCACATGTGCGTGCTCAAAGTGAGAAGTAGAAGTTAAGATGAGATTGAGATGCCACTGCGTCGTAGCTGACTCTCCAATCACTGCAAATGAAGATGAGAGAACGTTGCTCTGTCGTCCTCACCACTAGGATCAATTACAGCATCAAAAGAAGCTAAAGCATTTCTTTCTTTACTGGAAAGCATAGCACTCCCGTTTGAAGCTATTATTTATTTATTTTTTTATTCCTCCGGTAGCACAGCCGAGACAGCGATGGGTTCCTGCGGGGATGGAGCGACAGAAGTTTTGAGAATTCAAGAGAAGGTAAATTATGAGAGAAAGGCGGAGGAAAGAAGACGAGCGGATAGGATCCCAGTAAGAGAGCATTCCAGACTATTCTCTAGCATCCGAGTCTCATGAATCTGATCGGAAATACATAAGTCCCACATCGAGGTCCATCTGCTGCCTCTTCTAGTCCGAAAGTGCCACATCGGAGAACAACCTTTGAATGTGCTAGCAAGGAAGCCAGCCTCATGTGCGTGGGTCTATCTGAACTAGGGAAGGAAGGCAAGGAACTTTCAACAACAGGCATGGTACGAGAGGAAACAGACCTAGGCCTCTTCAGCTAATAGCAAAGACCGTTGCCAGCTACTGCTAGTCGCAAACATTCTCTTCTGGGCTAGGAGTTAAATTCCCTCGGGAATCCCTAATGAATCAAAAGAAGGGTCCTAAGATTGCCTACTTGATCCGTCTTCGTCCCGGAAGGTTTTGAGAAGAATCTCAAGTGGAATCCTCAGGTTCGGTAGTAGGGGGGGCGTAGGAACGGATAGAGCTCTTAGTTAGCTTAGGAGCGGAGGTACGAGACAAAAAGGGGACTTTCTTTCCTTCGACTAAGCAGTTTCCACTAGACCTTTGGATAATCGTTTAGTTGTTCCCAGAGGAATTGAATCTGGGCATCTAGAAAAGGAAAGGTGCGAAGCCTAACTCCAATGCCCGGGAATGTTCTCAATCTAGAAGGTGAGCTACATATGCCTCAAAAGAATCCGGTGCAGGAGAAGAGGGCGAGGCTACCAGGAAAAAGGTAGTTAGTACCAGAGAGACATGTTACGAAAGAAGGAATCACCAACCATAAAGAAATGTGGGATATAGGAAATTCTTCACATCTTCTATTATTCTCTTTATGGTTACCCGGTAATGCCTTATCTAAAAGCTACTCACGAGATGGGATTATTGTATGATAGTCTTATCCTTTTCCTTCCCCAGCTTGAAGTAAACCCATCTCTACTCTCTTCTCGGAGTTTCACTGTGGAACTAAGGCATCTACTTCACTATTGAGTGGGAATCTCCCTGATCTTTGTCAGAAAGCAGGCTTTATCGACTTTCTTTGTCCGAGACCCATACCATTTGTAGTTCGCACGAGGACACTAAAGAAAGCAGCTCAAGAAGCTAGACGATCGGTTTTATACGTTCATTTCAGGGGATGCGGAAGCAAATTACCCCGATCAAGGAAGCGAAAACAATAACTCTTAATCAGAACCAGCGTTTTCTGCTTTATTTCAAAAGGGTAAAGGGCGCAGTATAAGGATGAGGCAATCTCAGCACGTTCAGACACTGCGTTTGGTTCATTAACCGTTGAGAAGGCGTAGCATTCGCAGACCAAAGCCTGCAGGGGATTCTTCATAGCAAGGAAGGGCGTGCTTAATACATAAGGACTCGTAGAGGTCCTTCACCATGAAGCAATGAAGATTGTATGCTTTCCTTTTCACTCTTAAATGATAAATGAAAGCTAAACGAAACCGATTCCAATCTCTTTTCCATTCAGAAATGGAATTCGATTATGTAGCTCACAGAAGGGGTGATCAAAGAAGTTGACTAAGTGAATGGGAAATCCGATAGTTCTACCAGCCTTTTATATCAGATTTATTTCCTCAAGCATGAAACGGAGTTGAGCGGTAGGCATTCCTTTCCATTACAGTGGGAAAGCGGATGCGAGTCATAGAGTTCTTCCAGTAAGGAAGCGCTGATTAGCAGGTCTCCGCTCGACTAAGAAAAGAAAGAAGATCGTTTATGGACGTATTATGCCATCAAAGGCAGGTCGAAGCAACTTGGTCATCAGAGTTTCCGGCAGGCAATCCATCCTTTGCAATAGTTCATCTTATTCAAAGCCCTAAAGCAGGTGTTGTTTCGGGGCACTCTTAGGCTAGCGACGTGTTTCCCGGTAAGAAAAAGCACGGTAAAACCTGAATACAACAAAAGAAAGTGGGCACTCGTTTCGTTGGTTCAACTCCTCTATCAAAGTAAAAGAGAAGCGTAGGAATCAGCTTATACCGAACAGAGTTAGCAGCCACACCTACAACTTGAGATGTTCCCCTGTGAGCCTTTTATCTTTATCTTATAGTACTGCATTGGGCACAGATGCCCGGCTTTCAGCCTTTCACATAGGTACGGTTACCCCGCCTACTTGATGAACAAGTAGCAAACTCTCCTCTGGAGACTGGCAGGAGGATTCTTTCAGGAATCGGAAAATATGCAATAAGGGCCTACCTGGAAAAGTCCTAAAAAGCAAAGTTTCTATGAGGGAAAACTCCAGAATTGGAATTTGAAAAGAGAAGATGACTTCTTTGTTCTCTTAGAAACTCATCTACTGCTCAAACCTTCTTCCTAGACTTGATACCTTATCTTATGCATAGAAAAAAAAGATAAAACAACCTGGATCCGGGAAGGAATTTATTAATATATTTATTATATAAGGTAACAGCTTGTGTCAAAAAGAATGCACCGCTTCTCCTATGTGATACTATAGCTCTTTAGCTCCTTGATTTGGTGTGCTTTGTTTGATCCGTTCTTATTCAATGGAAGATCTGGTTGATGGAAGTGGATTCGAACTTGTGACTGAGAATGAGTTCTGCGGTTCTCAACGGTGAGGAAACCAGAAAGAGAAAGTAATTCTTTCTCGGTCGCCAGCAGCTGTAGGAGAAACAGCAATAGTATGGGTAAACTTGCCCAAGTATTTATGATTTGATTTCGTTAGGCAAGCAAGTCCAGATAGTAAACCACTGGAACAATATAATGCTTGGTGCCTGGGTTCGGAAGGAATACTTTATGCTAGAAGATAAGCCCCCGGGGCTATTACACAGACTAGGAGACAACAGGAAAGTTGTGGCTACTTACTTCGGGCAAGTCTCCTTTGACTTGTTTTCTGCTCTGATCGTAGATCTACTACGGCTTCGGCTTTCTCTTCTATTGCTGATTTCGCTACTTCCATCCGTGAGTCTTGGGTCTCGTGTGAGTCTTCTTCCAGTTCTTGCTTAGATGCTTTCTGGGAATCGCTCTCTGTTTTGACAAGAAAGTCAGTGTAAACCCCCTGGTTCAACCTTATCTCCTAGAATAAAGAGTTTACATTCTTCATATTATGTGTAGCGCACAATCATGCTTACCGATAAGCAACTGACTAAACAGGGGAAGTATATCTTCCGAATATTGCTTGCTGACTAGGGTTTTATTCACTCCACAGATGGAAAACGGATCCTAACAAACAACAAGAGTTCAGTAGGATCGAGAATGACGACGGCACCTGGAACATCGCCAGATGCTGACCGGATATTTGATTTAAATAGAACATGGATCCTTTTAATGAGACTACGTTATAACATTGATTATTCGCTTATGGAAGAATATTCAATACCACTCGCGGTGATAAGAGTAGTCCCTTTGTGGGGGGGAATATTCAAAGAATTTCATTGCCTGTGCTATCAAGAATAAGAACCAGTCTAGTAATAGAATGTAGCTATGTATCAACTTCACTGCTGTAAAGTGGGTCAATTAGTAAGTGAGTTCTTTCTCTTTCCTTTGGAGTGGAGTGAGGCGAAGAAGAGTTAAGTTTCAGATTTAGCTAGTTGTTAATGTTAAGTTGCATGATCTTTCTCGATGCGAAAATCTCTTTGTTCCGGTTCTGGCAATCGGTTTAGAGAAAGCCTTCTTTCAGTTACCTATTGTGATCTCTTTTCGGGGGGCGAAGGTACTTTTATCGCCCGGATCACTTTTTTCCTTACTACTCAAGACATTGCTTTCGCCATGTTCTGTTAGCCTTATCTCCTATTGGTCTTAGACTTAGACCATGCCCTTTCCCTTTGAATTATGTTTAGGATATCCGTAAGGTTTCTTAGCCTCCCATTATCCAATCATCTTGGATTGACTCATCTTAGAAAGGATTTGATGAGCCAGTAAGCTGACAATGTCCCTTCCTTCTATACTAGAGTATAATCCCTCTTTAAGCAGCAACGGACCTCGATTCCTACTTGAATCCTTCTTCCTTTTTTGTTGAACCAACAATGTCACTTTACCAATTCTTGATATTGGAGAGCTTGCTTACCACCACTTACCGCATACGATCGACTCATACCTCCAAACCAGGCCTGCTCTCTAAGCAAAAACAACCTATTATCCGACCCGGGACAGGGCTCTCTCATTCTCATAAGATTGATTGGCCTTTTCATTCAAGCAGGAATGAGAGCCGATTCGATATTGCCCTGAAAGGCAACTAATCTTTAGGTTAGGGAATGGCAAATTGCTCTTTTTTCGAACGAAATCCAATAGTCAATCCCTCAAACCACGGACAGAGACTAGGCTGCACCTTCTTCCTTTCGCTTATAGATTGACAGTCTTAGTCATCAAGTCGAGCAGGAAAGACGAACATCCGATCATGGATCGGTAACAAAGCTAGTCTTTTCATCGCAATCGCATTGGATTCCTAGTAAACGTCATCAATCCTACTCTAACCACTAAAGGAAGAAGAACAAGGGCAGATGAACAGGTTTCACAAACCTGTGCTGTGCCAAAACAAAGGACTGAAGCCGGATCGAGCTGCATTTAGGCAAATCGGTTAGCAAATCAATCAGGTGGGAAGCTCCAGCACGAAAGGAAAGCATATAGTATTCGTTACTGTCCAATTTATGTTATTTGTCGAGATTGGTCTGTAAGAACCATCGAGTCTTCGTCTCACTCGTATCAAATCCTAGCTACTCTAATGCTCGTGCAATTTAGCTTCTAAACCTCATGAACTCAAACTCATTAGTTCGCTCTGGATCTTCTCAATTCATCTTTCAGCTTCATTGCTCTAAAAGCAAGCCTTGAATGAATTTCGAAATTGCTTAACTTAATGGGAGAGAACATCGGGCTTGGTTCCGTACTCCCTCAATCCAAGAAGGAACTCCACAAGCAAGGAACCATGACTTTCCGAGCATATTAGCGAAAAGGCTCATACAGAGGCAAGGAGGCCAAAAGCTTTCTTTATTTGTTAGCTTCCCGAAGAGAGGAGATGCGTCTTCGAATCAACCCTTGAACCTAACCCTCGGAAGGATGGTCTTGGCTGTCCTTTGGCTTATTCCCCGATCGGATTGAATGGACAACTGGTGACCTCGGGTGAGGGGCACGAAGGGAAGGGTATAATCAGTCTGGCTTTCCAGTCTCACCCCCGAAAGGGCCACTAGTAAGTAAGACTCTATCTTATCTTCGATTACTATACTATTTTATTAATTGATGTATGTAGTTTAATATAATAATTACGGGAATGGAATTCAGGCTGAAAAGCGCGAGACACAGAGTCAGGGGTTTACAGAAAGTGGAATGGATAAAGAGAAGAGGTCGACTAGGGCGCCAACTAAGGGCCAAAGAGACAAAGAACCACCAGCGGCTCCACCGAGTTTCCCCGGTAGCCTACCAGTGAGAACTACTAGGCGGGAAGGGATCTAGTCGAATTCAAGCAAAAGAATACAACCCATGCATGCTACAAGACAGCTTGTATTTCCGTCTGGTCCAATAGATGTAACTGGCACCTTTCAGGTCGAGTCTGAAGCCATCTCTAATGCCGGACGCTTCCTCTTTTTTTTGTGCTATTCCTCATCTTGAAATCCATGCTGAACACATGGAATTCGATGCTTTACTTCCTCATTCTAAGTCCATGTGGACCTCCCCAGAAAAAGGTTCAGCACGACCCTGTTCAGGTGGAAATACTTTCAAACTACGCATCCACTCACACTAGGACCGTCGACCGTCAAAGTGAAGAAAGCTTCTTTTCATCCTTGTTCTCTGTTTCGTGGTCAAAGTTCGGAGCTGCGGAAATCTTGCCTCCTGTTCATAGGGAAGATCTTTGTGTGCTGGTATCAACCGAGAAAGAAAATATCGAGCTTGAGAGCTCCCCTATTTGAATGCAAGGATCGATCCTAGGAGCTGGAAACCTTATTTCAGTGAGCTCTTCAGACAATGTTCTACAAGCAGCTAAAGCTGCCGCACTTTTTCCTTCTTCCTTTGCTACCGGGGGTGTGCTCCTAAACCAGGACTAGACTTGCTATTATCAAATAAAAAAGGTCTCTACCCTTACTCTAACAAGTAAGCAAGTAAACTACCTTATCCTTTTATTTAAAGAAAGAAGACTGGTTGCCGACTACCAACTGCCATGAAGGGCCGCGCCTCTTCTGGTAGTTTGACCATGCTTTTTTCCATTCATTTCAGACTTTCAAATATGACACGAAAAAGTATATCTAAAAATCTGTAAGACTTTCTTTCTCTCCTAGATCTTAGTTATGTTAATATAATATAAATAAGATTATTCTCTCCTTCACATTCCTATTGGGATAAGTTTTATCGCTTCGCACCTTTAGAGCTAAAAAAGCTCCATACTTTGGACAGAGAGTTATTTCCGACTTTAGCACTCTTTTTGTGTGCCGGGGAAGGAGTAGGAGGTGGAATCATTAGTGAAGATATCCGCGCACAGTAAATCCGATCAATAGGTTGCAATCAGATAAAGGAAAAGTTACATATTTGAGGAAGAATACGAACGGGATTCCACTGCACATTCATAGGCTGTTAGGGAGGGTTGTGCAAGTGAAGAAGGCCTAGGGCATTCATTAAAAGAAGACAGACAGGGGTTTGCATGGATGTCTTTAAGGGTAAGCCACTCTATGGCTATTAAGGATGAAGCCCTCTAGCATTAGATATCCACGAGCAGAATAGGATCCCCAACATGGGACAGGTGAGGCTTGGATTTCCGCTAGCTAGGGATTGGGGTCGGAGAAAAAGGCACCCAATGCAATGAAGAAGACTTTGCGAAAAGGACTGCTTTCGATTCTTTCTTGTCTATCGGATTCTGTTGAGAAGAAAGGACAAGCATCCGACCCGATTTCATGCGGGCTGTCCTAACAAGCCAAATATCATATAAAAAGATAGGATGTTTCGAGAAAGTCTTCGTTTTTCGTTTCCTTTGAAAGTTCCTTAAGAGCAAAGAGGCGATTCGTGACCTGGAAGGCTGCTAGCAAGAGGTTCTGCAAGAAAGAAGGAGCTTTTGGACAAATCCGCCGAAAGTCCGTGGCATTGGGCATCACGTTAAAGACCCTTATAAACAAAGGACTGACATATATAATACCCCGCGTGGTAATATCATAAAATAAGGAACACCGGAACTCACAACTCCGCATATTTCTTACGGGATCTGATGCGAGTTTGAACCCTATAGTCGAGCTTTTGGGCTAACGTTCTATTTTCTGAGTGACCGGCCTCGATTGCTCAGACGTGGGAGCAGCCCTCCCGAAGCTTTTCCTGATTTTGGGGCTGGCATGTTTCATTGTCGTGACGAGGAAATTGCGTATAGAAAGAAAGATTGTCTCAATATCAAGGCAAGCGAGTAATTGCATCAATCCCATCCATGGAATTTCCGGAAGAGTCACTCGCCAGAGCGGAATTCGGAACTCAATCACCAAGTGGACCTTCCCATTGTCTATGCCAGCAACAAAGGAAGAGGTGAGCTACCAACTCGTCACCTCCCCTCTCGTTCCACTTCTGTCTGTTCTTTCATTGTCAAGTGTCGGACTCTGGTCTTTTTGGAACATGAAAGTGTTCCGTGAGTGAGATTTCCCCTCTCTTCTTTAATATTTTCTTCCCAAAGCTCACTAATTTAGTTATAGAGGCTCTAATGCTGCTAGCGACGGGTAGGTACTAGGAAGAGTTGACGGTATGAAAATTCTCGACCTATATATAATATAGCGAAAAAATCATAAGAGAAGAAAGCTGCTAGCAGAGGAGAAGTGCCAGACGAAAGTGGATTGATTTGCGTGTAGTTCACTTTTTTCATCGAGTTGGTGGTCCGTCAGTCAGGAAAGCCGGGCGATCCGATCAACGAAAATAAATCCAGAAATGAAATATCTTATAATAGAAATCGTTCAGTAGGCGAATCTTGACAGTTGAAATTTTCGATTGAGAAAGCGGCAGGCCCAAAGAGCTCTCCAATAAGTGCACCGAAACGGAGCCGGAGAGACGGTCAAACCAACGATTCTCTTCTCAAAGTGTTAGAGAGATCTTTTTCTAGAGTGTCTTAGTGCAAAAGCCCAGCCAGAAATGAAATGAAAAAATAAATTAGCATGAAACTGACATTAGTCACAAATACAATGCCGCGGGGTACGGCTATAACCAGGCCCATCAAATCTTCATATTCGTCTAGATCATATAGTAATTACGGTTCTGAAAAAAATGAATCAGGTGATAGGAATATTACGACCCCCTTTCTAATCTTTCTTACCTTCTCTCTGATATGGTATATCACTTGGCTTATCTTTGGCCTAAGCTTCTTTTTGAAGATAGGTTTCTCTATCGGGGGTCGAGCCCTCTCCTTTGCTTTAGTAAAGTGTGGCCTCTCGGGGGGACTTGCCTGGGCAATAGGATGTGTTTTGCGAGCACTATTCAGTGCCGAGGAAATGCATCTTTGGATGTATCCATCTGGGGCTGAAGCTGGCTCAGGATCAGGTGATGGCGCGGGAGGAAGGGGCTTTAGGTGGACCGATTTATTTGGAAATAGTTCCACTGGTAATTCCGAGACCGGCGGAAACTCAGTGAGCTCTTCCGAGCCGAGCATAAATCAACCAGCGCCCCACTCCCCAGAGCCTGTTGCTCCTGAGGTTGATCGAGGTAGGCCCCTCATTCCTGAAGATTATAATGACAACCACTTGATGCCTGCTCAAGCGCGTATGGAAGAGTTGGCCCATCGCCTCTCAATCAATTCCATTCAGAAAAACTTGAGCCGCGAGGAATGGGGAAGCATTATTTCTGCACAGATTGTGGTGGAGGAAAGCATCGAAGCCGCTTTGGTTCGCGATGGCTATCCTCCCGCTGCTATTTTGGCCAAACGTCACCAGATAAGGGGCTTTTTGTTCTATCCAGGGGGAACTAGTTTGACCGAACAGACGTACGTAAGTTATGTGAGAAGTATCGACAACTTTGGCACTCACGCCTCTGTTCCATACAAGCGAGTCATCCAAGCCATACGGCAGCATAATTTATCCCTTTAAGTTAAGGGGCCCGCCTTTTTACTACTAACGGCCGTACTGTTCCGCTTTCTTTTCTATTCTAGAAAAAGAGAGGTAGACAGAACTACTAGGGCTTGATTCCGTTACTTAAGTGAAACCGGATATGTAGGCAAGTACAATACTATACTCAGTTGTACCCCAGCCCCACAGGTGTATAAGCATGAAGTAAAGATGAAGTAAGCATGTCCCTTTTCTTTTCCTCAGCAACTGGCTTTTATGGTTTTCATGTGATTATAGGTACTCTTTTCTCGATCATATTTGGTCAAATCCATTCCATTTTTGGATCACTTTTTTTCGGTATGCCGCTTCGCGAGCAAGGAGCGAAAGAACCAAGTGGTTTGTGGTAATGTCAGAATTTGCACCTATTTGTATCTATTTAGTGATCAGTCTGCTAGTTTCTTTGATCCCACTCGGTCTTCCTTTTCCCTTAGCTTCCAATAGTTCGACCTATCCAGAAAAATTGTCGGCCTACGAATGTGGTTTCGATCCTTTCGGTGATGCCAGAAGTCGTTTCGATATACGATTTTATCTTGTTTCCATTTTATTTATTATTCCTGATCCGGAAGTAACCTTTTCCTTTCCTTGGGCAGTACCTCCCAACAAGATTGATCCGTTTGGATCTTGGTCTATGATGGCCTTTTTATTGATTTTGACGATTGGATCTCTCTATGAATGGAAAAGGGGTGCTTCGGATCGGGAGTAATCACTAGTGATAGGGCAAAAATAGGGAGGAAGGACAAAGGAAAGAGCGATGCCTACATTAAATCAATTGATTCGTCATGGTAGAGAAGAAAAACGGCGCACGGACCGTACTCGAGCTTCGGATCAATGTCCCCAGAAGCAAGGAGTACGCCCGCGTGTTTCAACGAGAACGCCGAAAAAACCAAATTCAGCTCCACGTAAGATAGCCAAAGTACGATTGAGCAATCGACATGATATATTTGCTCACATTCCGGGCGAAGGTCATAATTCGCAGGAACATTCTATGGTGTTAATAAGAGGAGGTAGAGTGAAAGATTTGCCAGGTGTGAAATCCCATTGTATTCGAGGAGTCAAGGATTTGTTGGGAATTCCGGATCGAAGAAGAGGCAGATCAAAATATGGTGCAGAAAAACCCAAATCGATATGAATGGAGGATGCCTCTGGAACTTCTTTTTCTCGGTCAGGAGAGGTACGAAGTCACTCGACTGAAAGGAGAGGTACGAAGTCACTCGACTGAAAGGAGAGGTACGAAGTCACTCGACTGAAAGGAGAGGGAACAACCACAACGTTATGCCCTAAAATAGAAACGGAGCCCTTCCGAATTACCTATAATGGAGTCTAATACACTAGACGACGAAAGGGAGAAACCGGGCCGACGAAAGAATACCGCCCGTCCGATTTCTTCGTCCGGTTTTTTTTTTCACTTTTTTACAGATATTTCGTTTCTAAGTTTCCGGACTTGCCCTTCGCACGATTCTATCATAAAATGCTTGTTCCAATCGGAACTGCATGCAAAGTAAAAAAATAGGTTCTCTTATTTCTAGAGAATTCCTGTATGGATGAAGGAGTTCAATTTGAAATTCTGAAGCCCGGAGATGGATAGGTGGTTTCTTGTAATTTTTGGAATATTTTCGTTAACAAATATGGATTCCCCATAGTCTCGGTGTCTGAGGATCCTAAAATATAAGCACGATATGATTTCTTCATTATAGATTTATCAATTTTTAGAGAAAAAGATGGATAGGATTTATGACTTCCACTTCCTATAGGACATGAGGGCTTCAAGCCTATGCTAAGAGAGTAAGGTTCCTGTCTCGATCCTTTTTCTTTCTTCTTTTGCTTTCCCTGCTAAACTCTTCTCGGAAATTGATTGCTTGACTTTAAACTAAACAATCAAGAAATCCTCTTCCCACGCCTACTTAAAACTAGGGACATGGTTATAGCAGTCTCTGTTCACTCATGCTTGCTGCTTAAGACTCTCTTTTCCCTCTACACCTGAAAGATAGAAGTAGTTTGACGGCGAGTAAGAGCTTGAAGAAGGAAGAAGTACCATTGGCGAAGTTGCTTCCTCCAGTCTTTGTATGTATGGGATGTACCCGAGAAAGAGACAAAGCAGCTGAGATCAGAATGAGTAGCATTGATCTCTCCGTTTGGTCCGACTAATCAATGTAAAAAAGATTCCATCGATCGGTGAAGCACATTAACGGAAGTGTGCACGCTAGCGCTCTACTCTAAGCTTCTAGTTAGCTCAAAAAAACGGACTCCCCTAAGTGGGGCACATGGGTTTGTGAAGATGCGTTGGTTGATCCGGAGACATGGCCACTACTGGCCTACGGTCCTGTCAGATTGCATAGCACATGCTAAGAGCTGCGATGCCTGCCAGAGGTATAGACTCAGCGCAAGCCGGCTTCCGAGTTATACCCGATTATCAAGCCTTGGCCATTTCGAGGTTGGGCCCAGGAATAGTGAGTTGATATTCGCTGATATGCTTAGCGAGAATACTTCGCAGCCGCAATACCAAGATGGGCTCAGATTATTGGAACTAGAACTCTGCTGTACAACTAGCTGCTGCGATCACTGCCTCAGCTAGGATATATATGTAACCTTATATCTCAAGAGAGGACTGCTACTACACGGACACAGACTCAGTTGTGCTTGGCCTAAAGAAAGAACTTATTTCTTCTTCTGTCTTAGGTAAGTTTAAGCTAGAGGACAGAGTCATGAAAGGAGACTTTTTAGCACTATTTCTACATCGCAAAAGATAGCACCAATGTACTAAAGTACAAGGGACCAGCGAAAAACCTGGTCAGTCCAGAATGGTTTGAGTCACAGTACGCAGATCCATCTCGTACAGAACAGGTAGCGGTGGAAGCCAACTTCCGGATTGATTGGCACACTCTTAACATCATCAAGAAAGAGATGTCAGGCTTGGGATTAAGCAGGCGACCATGGGGAGCTTTGTAAAGCCGAGTAAGTGATCCGAAGGAGAAGCTGTGACGGCTCCTCTTTCATCAGTTTCATTTGGGAAGGTGGTTAAGTCATTGATAGAGATAAATAGAATCCCCTAGCATTAGACTAGCTAGCCTTCCTTGGCTTGGGTGGCTTGGTTAGATTGCTTTGAATAGCCCTATCTTTTACCGGGAAAGGGAAGATGCAACGAATCGACTTCAGTCTGTTTGAAAGTGAAATAGATACTTTCACTAAAGAGTTCTATTAAGGAGTGAAAGAACCCGGTATTCACATAAAAAGTGGCAGAAGTGCTTTCCTATATAAGAGAAAGGCTGCTATTGGTTTAGAATCCTCGCCTAGAAGGAAGAAGTCTGGGGAGCCAAGTCACTAACTAGAGTAAGGATACCAGAGAGGGGATCGAGCCCATACTCGGTTCAAGTCTTTAATACGAGACCACCAAAGCAAGGAAAGAGTCAAAGTAAAGCAGGACTGGCCTCTTTCTCTTCCACCGATCCTGACCCATAGCCAAACTAGGAGTTTCAGGCTTAGCTCTTCACTCCTAAACCTGGACTTGGACTGGCTCGCTTGAAAGAAATGTACGAATGCAGCTCGAAAGAGCTCATCTCGTGCGAAAGACTCATCCCAGGAAAGTCAAAGAAAAGGTCCGACAGAGCAGCGCCTTCGAAGGGCCAGGGCCTAGAAATGGAACTCTTCGGGATGCTGAGTCGGTCTTTTCCCCTCTACTCCAGTCGATTTGAAGAAGAGCTGGCTTCTGACTGTAAGCTATCAACATATCTGGGAATAACCTTTATCGAGTCGCATCGAGAAAGAGTTAAACTCTCTCCGTCGTTACGCCCCTTTGATTCTCTTGTTTCGGGTGTGGGATCTTTACCATCTAGCCATTGAAAGCAGTCTAGTTAAGCCTTTTTTTCCAAGGAAAGCATTCCAATCACATCTGATGAAACAATAGGAAGATAAAAAATAAAATATCGACGAGAAGCAAGGAAAACAGTCCATTTCGGATTCTGTGTAGCTCTAGAGCAACCTTAACTTGACCCCAAGGATGGGATTCATCAAAGGGATTTAGGACATCCCACTGCCACCCGCATTCTGGGATTGCTGAAAGTCTGGTTCTAACGTAGGATTTTTTCAACAGGCAATTGTTAAATTGTTTGAATGCTGTCCTTCCACCGTCTTTAACTGCCTCGAAAGAAGCCTTAAGTGGGGTATAGTTATGTTATAGGTGCAGGGAGTCAAAGGGGTTGGACAAAGCAAAGCATGAGGGGCGTACTCACACGTCTTTTGTGGCAATCTGCAGGCAGGAGGGCAAAGGGTTACAGGGGAGAGTCAAGTCAAAGCAGCGGTTCTCTTTCTGCTATCTTTCCCGAAGGGCCTACGGGACTCTTTCCCTACGGGATGCAGCTTCTCTTGTTGAGGCGAGTCCGGTTGCTTCGTAAGTGAATAGGGGTGATGAATGGAGCTCCCAGACAGCGAGAAAAGAGTAGAGCGACAATGCAAGGAGGCTCGTATGAGTTAAGCTTCTTCCTTTCTAAGGTAGTAAAGTAAGTAAGTGAAGGAAGCAAGAACTGCGGATCGAAAATAATTAATGCCAGAATAAAAACGCCAAAGAAAAGCGGGAAAGTGGGGCTATATATCATATAGTAAAGCCAGAGTCAAGACTACATGCCTATTTGACTGCCCGATCGTACATTTCAATAGCTTTAAGATAGAAGTCTCGGACCCGCCGGGGAAGATACTGAAGAAAGTTCAGCTCTTTACGCTGCTTTTGAATTAAATTACAGGGGTATTATAATTCTTTCGGACATTAGCGAACATTGAACCGTTGAGCCTGAAAGAGTGAGAGCTTGATGATATTTTTAGGGCCGATAGGCCAAGCCGATTAGACGGACGGAAATAAGCAGCTAGTCGTGCCATCATACTATACCTTACGGTTGAATTGAATAGAGAAGGGCTTCCCTTCTAAGCCGATTTCGAAATGCGTTTACTTCCAAGCCCTTTCTGGCGGCTAGTGCCCCACCTTTCAAGTTGACAGATTCGTATTACTTCGAGATAACTGTCAGAGCCCCCATTCTCGAACTCCTAGAAAATGCCATTCCATCGGGTTACCACGCACACAAAAATCATTCACATTTGTCGTCATTTCAAATATAGCCTTCACGGGTCCCCTCAACATCCTGAACGGCCTGGTTCATTAAGATGTTGAACTGAGACTTCTGTGGACAAGCTGCGCGACAGAGGCCTAATCCTTGAGTTCTTCTAATCCCCGAAGACGCTCTAATCCTTACAAGGCCATAGACTTACTTCTCAAAGAGAATGATTACTCCATTACACAAAAAAGGCATCTGGTTGTAGGCGTAAATCCAAGACAAGGTGACTCTTCGTATTCTCGCGATACCCACAGACAGTTGAGAGACCCACAGAGGTAGGCCCGGTGCTCGCTTAGTGGCTAAGAGGTTCACTATGAAATATAGACAGGATTCTGAGGAGACGTTCAGCCCTCTTGCTAAGATTACCACGCCTGCTGCAAGGCCCATGCCTTGTAGTCGACCGGTGCAAGCAGGACTTTATTTTCGAGTTTTATATTATTATCTGCAAGGTTAGTGCTTTTTGGTGGCGTACAATGCCTTACTAGGTAGAGACAGGCTAGTTGCCTCGCTTCATTCTTAGTCTTTTGGAATGAGATTGAGATGGTCCTAGCAGACAAAAGACCTTTGCGGGCAGAAACAGGAACGTACTTGAGGCGGAAGGAATCGAAAGTCTCTCCCAGAATAAAGAAGGGACTACCGGCTTCCCTAAAGCCAAGTTATAGGCGCTTCCCGCGTTAAGTTTAACTAGCGGCTTACTTTCTTTTAGCCGTCAGGGAAGAAGTGCTGTGATGTTTGAGAACTCTTTCTGGCAAATAGACCTAGACCCGCTAAAGCAATTGTAGCCGAGCAATGGATAGTTCCTTAGGCTGATCTTGCCATTACATTACTCTATGCCTTTATCTAAGAAAAGGAGGTAGACGCGGCCTATAAGATAAGAGGCTCTTCCGGCTTGAGTTTGCCTGAGTCTGAAGGACTCTTGAGGAAGAGTTAGACGCTAGAGGATTTTCCATCGACAGAATTCGGTAGGATACTGTCTCATAACTCTGCTAAAATGAGAGTAATAAGCTCAATGCCCTTACTCACAAGAGTGAATAAATAAAATTTTATATCTCCCAAGAGACTTTACCTCTTTAAATATTTATTCTCCGAAAAGTCATGACGCTCTCCCTTTAAGAGTTCTATCATATGTGAAGCCTTTAACATTATATCCTCCGGAACAAAGTAAGGCATGACTTTCTTTTTTTTATCCCGTACCTAAATTCAAGGCACAGCGCCTACCCTGCAGATGAAAGACTTTATCCTTAGAGGCGGCTTCTTATTGAGTTAAAGAATTCCTACTGTCTTACTCAAAAATAAATTGCGTATAGCAAGAAGAATAATTCTATCAGACTAGTCTCTATCATAAAGCGTGAAAAGCCAGCGCCCAAAGGTGCTATTACGAAAGCCGGTCAACGTCTGGTAGAGTAGGGCTTACTGAAAAAAGGCCTAGTTTGCTAAGAAAGTGGATAGTCTTCCTATCGTAGTTGGACAGCTTATCGAAGGGGGGCTCTTTGGTGTCGACATCGCACATATAGCGTGTGTGCCGTGAGTGAGAGGCCGCTTTCACTTCTCTTATTCGAGTTTAGGTAGCATTGCTTTCACACTTCTCTCTTATTCTAAAGCGACGGAATGAAGTAGCATTTTATTAAGGAGAGGAGTTCCCTCTCTTCTATTTATCGACGATCCTGATTTCATTGCTTTCAAAAGGAAGCAACTATCATCGTTTAAGAAAATGAAGGCATCCAAGAAGGAAGGAGTCAGGTAAACTAGAGTGGAATTGAAAGACTACTTCTTGATGTGATGATTTAATCCAGTCTCATAAGGAAAAGAGATGTTCGGCAAGGAAACTGGCAGTGTTTCCAAGATAGATAGTTGTTGCCACGGATCATAGTGCATTGGCCATGACGCGGGAAGTAGTACGTACATTGGTTCAGAGGTGGGGCCCCAGCTCTCAAAGGTGAAGATCTTTTGTCAAGGGCTCAAGCGCAAAGAATTATCCTCCTTTCTTTGTTACGTGGAGAGTTGCCTTTTGTATCTTCTAATAAGAGAGAGATTGAAAGCTTTGACTACTCTTAAGGTATACCACTTGGTTGGGAAAGACTAACTCCTAACTAGGTTCGACTTTACAGGAGAAAGAAGCGTCGATAAGGGAATCCCCTTCCAGGAAGATTTCAGGGAGCATTTACTCAATAAGATTTAGTCGAGCTTCTTTCCTGAAGTTCAGTTACTCGCCGCAACTCTTCGAACCTCTACCTAGAGCATCTTCGAAGAGACTGAGCCAAGTAAAGAGAAATTGTCTGGGCAAAGAAAGCTGGGAAGGCATAGAGTTGCCCCCAAGATGAAAGGGGATTGGTGGCATCGGTGCCCTTCATTCATTGGATATAACCCACGAGCTCTAACCCTAAGTTCTGCCCTCGACCTTTAACGACGGGACAACAAACAAAGGAGATTTTACCGAAGAGCACTAGAACAATAGACCAAGTTACACGGCTAAGACGGAATTGATTTTCGAGATGCAAAGTGAATGTCTTAGTTGATAGCCTGCCCCGGGAGTTTTGTTTCGCCTGTCACCTTACCTCTTGGTAGGGACGGCACTCCCTTGCTTCCAAGATGGGGGAAGTTCCCATCAACTGGTTGGATCACTTTTCTTTAAAAGGCATTCTTTGGGTTCGTATGAATGGGGCTTGCCAAGACATTCCGACTACACCTTCTCCACTACTGTTATGTGGGAAGTGGCATTCTTTCCTTCTCATGGTCGCTCTCTGGGCTAAGATTTAGTGAACCTTTTGGGGGCTTGGTCTTCTCTTATTCAAATGGAAAAAACCGAGTTTTGTGCTATCAAGAATAAGGAATAGCCTTTATTTTTTCTACATCAGTGGCAAGGATTGCCTGGTATGAAAGAAAGGAGGGACCCTTTCTTGTTTCAATGTTTTTGCTTAAATCTTTCCTCATTTATTTATCCCTCGTGAGCAGTTACCGGACAAGGACGAAAAAACAATTTATTTAATTTAATAAGGCTAAAGCGGGCAAGGTACTCGTCGATCCCAAAACAGGTATTTCGATTGACCTTGTACGAAATAGGAAGTCTTTATCTTCTCGTTCGTGAGCCATTAGTCCCTACTATATGGGGGCTCACTTCACTCAATCAATAGAAGACTTTTTCCCTCCGGGGGTTCGGTTCCCTGCGGGGCAGTTACAGTCCGGCCCTGAAGAGCTAGAACATCCGGGATGGATGACGGGTCTCTCAATCAAGTCAAGTACTTTTAAGTAACATGAGTCACATAAAATGACATAGTTTCAGTGATCACTTAGGCAATTAGTCTTAGCTAGCGCATATGCCCTTTTAAGAAATTTTGAACTATAGGATATAGGATAGTTGACCCGGCCAATGATTGTCAAACTTGTTTTACAGTCATGAGGTCGCCCGAAGAAGGGAAACTGGCTGCTTCGTTTAGGTCTGGCAGAGGGAGTTGGTATGGTGACGGTGACAATAACCTTTTCTCATAAGAGAAGAAGTTTGTGGAATTGACGGTGACCCTTGATGTGACTAAGGCTGCTTTACAGTAGGTGTGAAAATGGAGGGGAATTCTATTGGGCTGAAGGCAGGTTACTTTGGGTTAGTGTTAAGTGACAATGGTAGCTAACATTACATGAGATTTGGTCTTCTTTAGTTTCTCCATTTGTCCCTTGGCCAAACCACTGCTTGCTATATCTCTGACTGAAAGCATCAAAAGAGATACAATTTCTTCTGTCAAGAACATAATAGCATCTCTAACAGACCGAAAAACTCTTAGGTAGAGAATCCCAGGAGCAACTGGGGAGATCCCACCGGAGAAGTGGGAACAAAATCCATGACCAAGAAGGGCCCCGACACCACCATTGCTATAAATAGAGGCAGAACCAAGTCCAAGGGATTGATGTGAAGCAACTTTTTAGAAGCTGAACTACGGCATCCCTGCTGTGGTGGAAGACAGTTCCAGAAGCAGAGAATACAAGGAAGCCACTCCAACGCTTCACCTTCTGGACCCACAAAGAAGCTACAATGGGCATGCATGGCCAGGGGCAAGCAGAAGCAAGAGCATTCAGAGCTGGACCTATCAGGACAAGGAAGCGCTCAGAAGCTTTATCGAATTTATATGTTATTGTCAGGCTTACAAAAGCTGCCAATGGCAAAGAAAGGGTAGTTGGAGAGTTCCCACCTACAGGAAGGCTTGGGACATCAACACCAGTGGCTGCTAGAATTTTCTTTATCTGTTGCTCAACCATGGATAAATTTGCGGCAGGACTAGGCCAATCAGTTCCATTCATATAAGCTGGCTTCCATATGCCCTGTGTTACTTCAGCTGAAAAGTAGCTTACAATGGTTGCCAGAGTTGCTGAAAAAAAATCGGCATAGAAGGATGGGCTCTTGGTTACATAAGGGAATCCACTTTTTTTCTTCCAAAACCTTTCTTCGGTATGCCGCTCCGCGAGCAAGGAGTGCCACGCACGAGCGGAGCGAAAACAATGCAGGGGGAATTCATAGTTGGGAGAAATCCTTTGATTGCGTATTGAATATAGATCCATGTCTTTCTTGTTCCACTATCCCGGACAAAATTATCAGATGTCCCTTTCGTTATTACAACCTTCTTTTTTGATGTCAAAGACCAGAAGCTATGCGCTAATTCTCATTGGATCTCGGTTGTTCTTAACAGCGATGGCTATTCATTTAAGTCTTCGGGTAGCACCATTAGATCTTCAACAAGGTGGAAATTCTCGTATTCTGTATGTACATGTTCCTGCGGCTCGGATGAGTATTCTTGTTTATATCGCTACGGCTATAAACACTTTCTTATTCCTATTAACAAAACATCCCCTTTTTCTTCGCTCTTCCGGAACCGGTACAGAAATGGGTGCTTTTTTTACGTTGTTTACCTTAGTTACTGGGGGGTTTCGGGGAAGACCTATGTGGGGCACCTTTTGGGTGTGGGATGCTCGTTTAACCTCTGTATTCATCTCGTTTCTGATTTACCTGGGTGCACTGCGTTTTCAAAAGCTTCCTGTCGAACCGGCTCCTATTTCAATCCGTGCTGGACCGATCGATATACCAATAATCAAGTCTTCAGTCAACTGGTGGAATACTTTGCATCAACCTGGGAGCATTAGCCGATCTGGTACATCAATACATGTTCCTATGCCCATTCCAATCTTGTCTAACTTTGCTAACTTCCCCCTCTCAACCCGTATCTTGTTTGTTCTGGAAACACGTCTTCCTATTCTATCTTTTCTCGAATCTCCTTTAAGGGATGAAATAGAAGCTCGAGAAGGAATAGCAAAACCTAGTTAGTTTACTTCCCAGCTCAAACTGAACGCGATGTAATCAAACTTATGGTTGACGCCGTAGAGAATATAAAGCCCATATGCGAAGTGGAAAAAGTAGGAGTAGCAGGTACTATTTATGATGTCCCTGGGATTCCAGGGATCGTCAACGAACCTTAGCTATTCGTTGGATCCTTGAAGCAGCTTTCAAACGACGGACGTATAAGCTACAGGATAAGCTTAGAGAAATCTTCATTTGCTGAGATACTGGATGCTTACCGAAAGAGGGGAATTGCACGTAAGAAAAGGGAGAATCCTCATGGACTGGCTTCCACCAATCGAAGTTTCGCGCATTTCATATGGTGGTAAAGTGAGACCGCATAAAGAGCTCTCTGATCCTCATTCAGTCAGATTCTTCAGTAAGATATGGTTTGACCCTTTTCCTTTTTGTTTGAATCTTCATTCATTATAAATTTGAAGATTTTTTGTTTTCGCATTCCCATCTCTATTAAGAGCTTGACGGACGCTGGAATTAGAATGAGTTCTGTTCCAAGAATTCAATCCTCAGCCGTAAGTCATTGTTAAAGATGTAGAGGGTGAGGTGAGTTAGATTAAGTCCTTTCCTCATCTCTTCATTTTTCTCAGTTGTATCGGTTCGGGCAAAGGCATTCTTTGCTGATAATTCGGAATCTGATTTTTGTGAATATGCGGATGGGAGATTAAAAGGACTTCTTCCTTCCATTTAAGACCTTCGTTGACCCCGGCCGGAAGTTACTGAACTAGCCTAATCTTCCACTGCGGAAGGACAAAATCCAAGGGTTACAGAGCTTCTAATATCTGGTTACTCAAGCCACTAAGAGTTACAGATCTTAACCAAGAGAAGACAAAGACTAATCTAATACGAATATGGGACATCGGGAACTCTTACAGCATCCAGAATTTTTCTTCTGGGATTTAAGACCGTAGGTAAAGCAAACTCTGCCAATTCATCATTCCACCCTTCATCTTCTATTGAAAGCGGGGGAACTTCTTCTTCGATGATTGGCTTTTTTTTTTAGAAAAGAAAAAGAGTAGTTCTTTCGACTCGGTCATCTAAAAAAAAAAATGGGTGGAAGAGAAGAAATTTTCTCGAGTTAGGGGTTTGGATTCAATTCCATCTTCTTTCCCGGTAATGAGTTTGAATTAGATGGTGAGGATGCAACTAATAAACTACGGAAATGAGCTGGGAGTGACTACAATGACTACTAAGGACCTAATCCCTTTCTCGCCATCCCATCTTATCTTATAGCTCTAGCTCAACCATAGACTTAGAATAAGCGGGACAAAGCATCGATAAGAAAAGCATTCAGAGCCAAGACCAACTCCGCTTTAGGGCAGCCAGAGAGGGAAGATCTCTTTCTTCATTTTCGCTTAATCCATCTCTGGATTCTCCCGGCTAAATCCACCAAGTCCAGTTCCTCTCAGTCTCTCGATTCCGCTTCAGCCAGCTCTCTATTCGCTCAACCCAAAAGCTAGATTCAAGTCCTTTGGGAAAATGCAGAAGAATGAATCCGCATCTCGGGCAATCCCATTTCCACCTATCGAAGGCCCTTCCACCGTTCAAAGCTTTCCTCCACGAAGACTGTCCTCTTTTTCTCGGGTTCGAATCCATCTCGCGACAAGACCTTTTTTGGGTCATATAATGGAGTCTGTCCAGGTTCTGTTAAGAAAATGGGGCTAACGACTTTGAAAGAATGAGTAAAGAAGCGATCGGAGCTGTCAGGATGCCACCCTACCACCGACTAGACCAACGGAGTCTGATGTCAAAGCATCTAGACCGGGCAAGCACGGGAGCAACCAAAGACAGTTCCTCGTCTCAGTCGCCTGAAACCAAGGCCTCCCGAACCTAACCAGCAAAAGGCCTTTGAAGAAGAGGATGTGAAAGCTGAAGCAACTGGCTTGGACGTGAAAAGAGAGTCAACTCGCCAAAGATGAACGAACTGAGAACTCCAATTCCGGAACAGGAAGAGGAGACTCTACGCTCTTATGATCCCTCGCAAGGCTGACAAGAAGGAGAGTGATTTTGATCAGGAAGCAAGAGAGGATACCTATCTCCCGAGCCTGTAGGATCTAATTAGAAATTATTATGATCCGACAGGAAAGAAGGGGACAAGACATCTAGAGCAAGAACCACATCCAGTTCCTCCGGATAGCCCATACAGTCGTTTATGCTTACCGATAGTAAGCACGGAGACAGGCAAAGAGAGAAAGCTGAGCGGGCTGCCGCAGGAGTAGATCTGGAAGTAGACGAGGAAAAGTCCTACTACTGAGCCACGTCTCCTACCTTCCGGAAGTGGGAAGAAGAAGAGGCTAAAAGTGCGTAACAAGAGCCCCGTGCAAGAGATGAAGAAAAAGTTCCCAGCTGGCAGCAGCCAACAGCGAAGTCTCACCCGACGAAGACTACTGACTTTGACATGAAAGATAAAATCAAGGAAATGTGTCAGGGAAGAAAAGAAGCAGGCTAGGAAGCAAGGGCGTAAACAACCAGTTATGAAGCCTTCTCTTTCAGACTTTCGGGTTGTGCTAGTGCATCTGACTCACGCCACTCGTTGACCTGACATCCCTATATGAGTGAACAATGTATGCCCGAGAGAGGGCTGAAAAGAGCTTGTTTAGCACCTCTTTACTGATAAAAAGAATAGATAGAAAGAAAGAATGGGAAAGATTCCATAGATAGAGTAAGAAAGGGAGTTGAACCCAGTCCCAGCAGGGTAAGAATAAGGGAATTCGACTAGTTCAGTTAGCAATTCAATCAGCCTTAGCTAAGACATCTCCTGCAGCTTTCAACCAATCTTCCTCTATAACTAGTTATGTTTGCCGGAAGTACGGTAAGTGTGAAGCCGGGGTGGCATAGACTCTCCTTTCTTCCTCATCTCATTCCTTATTCGCAGGATAAATCCCAGTATGAAAGAAGCATTACGCTTTGGCAGTCAGTTTATCTCCCTCGAGAAAGGCAGTTCAGTGGGACTAGAGGGAAGGGGATACCATAATTCAACTCTGCTACAGGCTATTAAGTGCCAATTCAACTCTGCTTTTCAGCATTCAATGAAGTCAGCCTTGCTTGAAGGGAAGATAGTGAAGATGGATTGAGAGCTGGATGCTTACCTTCCTTTCCTTTTTCCCCTCTCTCGCCGCTTTCTTCAGCCAAGACTCTTTCACCTCACCCTACCAACTCCTTCAAAAATCCGGATGTCTGCAGAGATCCCAGACAGGAAAAGACTCCCTTCGGGATTTCCGACAAGATTCAAATCCATCTTTCTTCGGGATTTTGGGCTTACTCTTCTTTTCCTTCGGGGCCTTATGTTTCGAAAAAGAGTCCCCACTCGTACTGTATGTATTGACTGCCTGCCTCAATGCCCGCTGACTTATTGGTCACTTTACTGAGTTCCTAAGCACGAGCAAGTCAGATTATTAGCCCCAACGACAAAGGAACGAGCATTTTCGGGGACTTTCTTTCGCGATAGGCCGGGTTAAGGCGGGATCAGTAGCGAGCTTACCTTCCTATATATATATGATATATGATAATCTAAGGGTCGCCTAATCCCACAAGCGGATTAAACCCTTTTTAAAAAAGTTTATTTAAGTAATTACACAAGAGTGTCATGTCCTTTGTCCTTCTCTTTCTCCTCCCTGACTCCCATATTATGGAATCTCCCCTAATTCACTTGGGTAAATACAATAACTAGAATCTTCCCCTCCTTTTTTACTTTGGAAACTCTATTAAGGGAAATGCAAAGTATAATATTCCTATCCCTCCTCAACTCCCCTAATCCCATAATCCTGTAATACCACTGTTTCTATACCTGGAATTTCCTGAGTTTTGGCCGCAGGGAGAAGCTACGGCTAGCGCTAGCGCGCTCAATCTATGCTTCTTCGGTAAAGTGCTGAGCTCCTTCACGTGCGGCTAAATGAGCTCTTGTTGCTTCCTCTGCCTACTCCTTGCGCTAAAGTACGGTAAACTGAAAACCATGCCCAGCAAACAGAACTAAGTGCTTGCTTCTGCCCCTCAATGATAAGCTTTCTTAAATGAATTCTTTTCCCGGTACACGGAACTTCAAAGGAGGAAGCCCACCAAGCGGAACTGCACTATCAATAAGTGGTACACCCAGTTTCAGTGGCGTGGACTGGGGCAATAGAGAAAGCAGCAGATCCGGAGCAGGGGCGAGCGAATCCATAACCACTAGATCGATGGATTGAGACCCCCAGTGAATGATCCAACAGTTCCATCTCCAGTAAAAGCATAAGAGGTGCATCTGATCGGGTAGCAGTGGGAGAGAGGAAGAAGAGGCACCCACTAGAGAACAAATGATATGGCTCGTTCGTATAGGCAGATCAAAAGTGAATGCCTATGTGCCAAATAGCGTGACTCAAGAGAGAATTGCAGCATGTCAATCAAGGTCCGGATCGAATCGCATTGAGAAGGAAGGGAGACAGATCTCAATGTCATGATAAAAGGAGCGGGTCAGGACCGGGGACGGGCGTCAGAGAAAGCTGGTAATCGAATAAGTAGTGAGTAGTAAGGCTGACGGTGAGTAAAACGAACAAGCTGGGGGCTATTGAGCTTGTTGAACCAGTGAATCTTTCGGTCCGGCCTTCCAGTTACGAAGCGGATTGTGTTACACCCTTCTGTTCATCTCATCCCAGTTGTAGTTGATCCAATCGATCCAGAACCTGCGGTAGTTTAACTAGTGAAAGCAAGGCCGGGAAAGAGGAAAGCAATTCCCTTCTTTCGGTAAAGAATTTCTTTGAACTTCTCTTCTGTGAACTGCAATTCTTATTTTCACTTTGTCTACCATCGGCTGAGGGCATCCCTTCTCAGCTTCCCTTGTTTTGTCTGTCATCGTATTTGACTTTCTCGATATGAGTCGAGTGACTTCGTACCATTGAATAGTATAACCTCACTCTTACCAATACTTCTTTCCTTGATTGCCTTTCTTACTGGGGAAAGTGAACTAATGGAATTCTCTATCTCCTCTAGAGCGCAATAGAATTCAATTAGTCTTTCTCTCCCGCATTGCTACTTATGGCTAGCACAGGAAATTTCACTCACTGTATTACCTAGCTGATTGCACATTAGTACAGGTATTTATCCTGCCTTTGCTTTGAAAGTCTTTCTGTTCCTGATTGAACTCCTTCATGCCATTGATTGATGACTTCGTATCTTGTGTAAGAGATATTCCATCAAGTTTATAGAGACTGAAAGCTGCCTAAACTGGAAAAATAGAATAGAACACAGGTAAGGACGAATGCGAGAGAATGAGACTCGTAGGTAGTATTTGTTACTTGCACCGGTCGTTACACCGACGCCAAATTAAGGCCGACATGGAGCCATGCGCATGATTCCAAGAGTCAAACGAGGCGAAACTTAATAAGAATAACCAGTAATGTAATGTCACGAATGGATGAAGCAAGCACTTTTAGATGGTATCGATCAGAGCCAATCAACCCTTTTCCCTGATTATCGTCACTTAAATCCCACTAGCCGAAATAGAATCCGTCAAGTAAGAGATAAGCCAGAGATCCAGATCATTAGAATACGTCACCGGTCCGAGACGAGATGGGCCTTATTTGCTGTCCAATAGATAAGGGTAAAGTCGGCACCTTTAGTTGACCTCGTTAATTGAGAACCAGAGCCTGTTCAAGCAAATCCGATTCAAGGCGCAAAATAGAGTTTCTTAATAACCAGCATCCTCACCAGTTCCAACTTCCTAGCTGGCCGGCGTCCCTGTTCTGGTATGTGATATCCCCTAATGAGGTGCTGTTATAGTTCTGCGGAGTGATGTTCCAACATCCCTTCCTGTCCCAGCTTCTTTTCTCGCATCGCTTAGTAAAGAGTAAGAGCTTCCGAGAAAGCCAAGGATCCGAAGTATAATATTTCTCTACAAAGAAACTTATCTTCCTTGCTTTCACCTCTCTTTTTCATTCCATTCCCCTCTAACGGAACGGCTAGAATAGAAGGTCAAGTCCAGCTCTTTCGCCAATAAATGCAACGAGATGCCTTTTCTTTTGCTTTCCACTTCAAAAGGCCTTCCAAGGCTAGTCATTCATCTGATGACAATACGACTAGTCGCTGACCTTCTTTCTTGATCAGGGGAAACTTCCTTATTCTGTATTCTGTCGCCGATCGAGCACGCTGCTGAACTTCAGGAGTCATCTTTCCGTTGAGGCCCAGTTTCGCTTTGTAGCGTGCTCTTTCCCAAGATGTATAAACTCCTTTTGGTTGGCTTCTGTACATAAAAGTTCGAGCGAGTATGGTTCTTTCTTTCCCTATTTATGGCCATATCGCCAAATCTACCTACGTCTTCATAAGCATACTTTTGATCTCCTTCGAATTTCAAAGAGGGGTTGGGGATCCACCAAACACTCTATTTACGCTATTTAGAGCGATCACCTGCTTTAGTTCTCCCCTAAACTCGAGAAAAAGACAATGAACTGAAAACGAAAAGTGTCTCTGATACGAGGCATCGCAGGGAATCTGAATAGAAGGAAGCGGAGCCTCAAGCCAATCTCAAAGCATCCTCTCGGGGGAGCACTCGGACAGTGTTCTTCCACTTTTAGCCAACCAACAAAGTGAAAAGGCGCTTCAAGCCAAGAAGTGAAGTAGCGGAACGGGCAAGGAGTTTACTTTTCTCCCCTATGAAAGCCCTTTTTCAGCTGCTAAGATAGTGGCTGTTTTTCTATTTGCTTTGATTCAAGAGTGGTACTTCCTTCCCCAAGGACAAGACGGCTAGGAAACGCTCTTCTTCATATTATTATGCCTGGGATGTGTTTCCCTTTTTGGTTGGTAGGTTAGGAGCTGTTCAAAAACCCTATCTTCTCAATAAGGGAGGAACTCGACCTCGGCCAGCCGGCCAGGAATGATGACCAATTGCTTGAACCTCGGATGAGGACATGGAGGAAGATGGGCCGACCAGAGCCGCAGGCAGATGATAAATAAGAAGACTAAAACTTTAAAAGATGCTGGGTGAAGGTGAATCGCCTTCAAACTTAGGATTCACAATGACTTTGACTCAGACTTCCCTTCCTAAAAGACAAAGGAGTTGCGGGGTTCGCTAGCCGACCGTCGCCTGAAAGTACTTTTTTATTACGCTTAAGGGGTAAAGAATCGCTTCGCTGAAACTAATGCTTTTTCCCTTGCTGGCTTTCCACCATTCAAACTTGGTTACTTCCTACGCTATTCGCTGGCATTGAACTATTCTCTCGACATTCTTCTTCATTCAGATACTATTAAAAGATTGGAAGGAGCTGGTTGGTGATGCTCTTCCCATGGTTTACCACCGATGAGGAGTATTCCGCATGCCATCGACCTAGTACCAGGTGCTAGTTTCCCAAACCTGCCTGCTTATCGAATGCTACCTGCCTTTTTTTTGCATTTCAGCCCCTTGCGCTAACATCGTTCAGTTCCCGGGCCCCCTATCATCTGGGGATTCATTTTTCATACGTAGTCTTTCAACACTTGATTCAATGGTGTCAAGCTCCTTCTGCTTTGATGCTTCGCTTAGCGCTACTACTCCTATGATATTTATTTATTAAGTGCATGGCTGCGGGCAGGAGGTAACAAGAAAAAGAAGGTATTTTTTCACTAACTAAAATCCCTCTTTGGATGAACATTTCATGGGATTCTTCCAATACTTACTGAGAACTAGTACACCACCTTCTATTCTTAGCCGCAGAGAGCCCTCGTCACTAATTTCTGGTGATTATGTATTGGCTTAGCCACACCGGTCAAGGGCCATTTTCATCGGGGAGACTACTAAGGAGAAAGTCTTCAGCAGAAGACTCACAAAGGGATACTGACAAGGCCAAAAACCGAATTCGGATTCGGTCTTGCCGAGGAATAATTGAATGATTTTTGCCACTTTTTATTCCCTTATGCCGATGCCGACTCTGATCGCCTTGAATACTATCCTTTCCTTAGGAATAGCAGGAAAGATCAGATCCATGAATCCCCTGGGTCAGGAGATTTATTCCAACCTGCCCCAGTCTTTGACCGAAAAAAGATCCTCCCGGAAAAGCTTGAACGTGTCGAGCAGAAGTCTTTCCAAAGCCAAGTATGGTTAAGCTTCTTGTCCCACCTCCTAATGGAAACTCGGTCTTTTTGTCCGACATGCCTAGAGAGCCTCTGACTACACTTCATGCCAGATCCTTGCTTGGGTTATCCTTGATCATTTTATCTAAGCTAGTTCACCTTCTTTTTTTGGAAGACTCGGCTTGTCCATTAGCCTGAGCAAAGGTGTTGAGTGAATCATTTCAACAAAAACCATATATAATATATTAGCAAACTCTTTTACTTGATCACCTGTGAAGACTCTACATCGGCAATGATTATTTTTGGAATGCCAAACCTATGAATGAGATTATCCTTGATCATTTTTAAAACTTTTTCGTTATTTACGTTCTTGAATGGGATTGGGATGGCTTCCACCCATTTCATTTTTACTCAGGCCTGATGAGCTCCAACAATCCCTTCGTGGACTTCCGCCAAAAAAATAAAGAAGATCAAAGCCTAAACATTGAATAAGCAAACGCAAACCATCCACGCTTTTCTTACAGAGGTGGTTCTCAATGAGAACATATCTCAAGGATCTAAGCTTTCTTTTTCTATCTTTATTTGCACTTTTTAATCAAGTGAATGATAGGACTTATCAAATCTGACTCATTAGAATCAACTTGCATGACTTCCAGAGTTGGGATCTCTCTATCATGAACTGAGGCCAATGGTCGTTTCTTTTTGAACTGTAATGAGTTTTTAAAATATTATCTCTGGCAGTTTGACTCCCGGGGCCATTTCATTGGCTTCTTGATTCAAACTCATGGGAGTCTCTTCAATGGCGACACCCATGAATTTGCCTAACAATTCGGTAGCCAGGGCATGAGACTCAGCCAAAGAGTGACTAAGGCACCTATACTCCCCTTTTTAGGCAGGCGTCGGGTCAGTTAGTGCGGTCGGCAAGCGGTAGGCAAAGAGGTCGAAAACTGGTCTGGCAGCTACGGGTTCCTCTTTTGTTTATGGGTGAATCTTCCATTCTCCGCGCCCGTTCTATCTGTCTTCTTATTGGTTTATATTTCTTTATTTCCTTTCTTATTAGTGTAGTGAGGGCGCACTCGTGGTAGAAGGCAGATGGATTTAGCTTCTTTCTAAGAGCCGGAGACCCAAGGCCGGCGTCTCTCTTTCTGGGCTGACCCTCCTGACTCATGATTGTCAAAGATCATGTCATGTCGAGTGCGAGCTGGGGTTGAAGGCCCGACGGCTGTTGGTTTTGGAATAGGATTAGACTTGTCTGTGACAGAAGATCTGTCCTTTCCAGCACTCTATCTCGTCGTTTTGAATTGAAGGACTGAGGAGTGTATGCTTTCATCCTCGGATACCATTTGAACTGTGGCTGGGCCGTATGAGGCCTCTCAACCCGTATCTACGTGCGCATCTCACAAGGATGCTGCGTGAGGCAGCCTACGGACTTGGTCGTGGCTCCAGACTCGGTCTATATGTCCCCCTTGCCCTGAAGGAAGTCGCGTCCTTCTCTCGTGACTTCAGGCGCTCAAGTTTGCCTCATTCATCCGGTGCTAACGGGTGCGTCACGTCGTCCATAGCCCCTTGCCCTATTCATCTTTTCAGTTTGACCGGTATTACTTCAGCTTTGGACCTTCGTCTAGCCTCTTTACACTTAGAAGCCCCTACATTCAAAGCCCTCTTCTTGCCTGAATCTTCACCCGCTTGTCCGGTTCCCCTGCCTTCACCAGCTGGACTTATGACCCGCCTGCTATAAAAAGCTTCCCGTACAGCGCCTCTTTTCTGACCTCCTAGCGAGTGACAAAAGCCTCTCCCGGCGGTTGCAAAGATCCTGTGCCGGTCAAGGTTCCCAGGATCGTCCCCTCGCCTTTCAGTTTGGTGCAGTCAAGCTGGGTTCTCACAGGGCTGTCGGACAGTTAGGACGGGCAGACCTCTAATCCTTGGATCCGGTAAACAGGGGGGATCCAGGTACGCTTGGGGCTGGATGGAATCCTTTTTTCCCTTTATCGATGTGAGCCTTGTCACGCAGTTATGACCTCTTATAGCCTGCAGTCAGTCAGGTGCGGGGGTTAAGAGAGAGATCGGAGAATCGCTTTGGATGGAGTCTATTTATATGCCTAAAGTCTTATAATCGAAGGCTCGGGAAGCATTCTATCTGTCCCCCTTAGATTCTTCGGGATCTGACCCACCACCCTTGCTCTAAGATTTCACTTCGCGGCGAAGCTCGTTCGGTTCGGAGCGCGCTTAAAGAAAGCAAAGACAGAGCTGTGTAATTGCTTTCCTTAGTGGATGTTAAACCCACTGAAAAAAAACCTAACAATCACTAAAGAGTCACTCTTACCTTTCCTAGAAGAGAAAGCAATCAGTGATTCAATCGATTCCTAACATCGTCTTTTTCCTTTTTCTTTGAAGGAAGCGAAGTAAGCTTAACTCCGCTAAATAGGGCTATTCACATAGCGAGAGGGAAAGGAGGGTTCAGCCACTAGACTAAACTACTTCAGTGAGTAGCTTTATGCTCTTGAATATTACTCTCACTGGGCAATAGAAGGAATTCCGTCTTCTTGTGAGTTCCCCCCTTATAATCCCCAGTGAAATCAGAGCTGGAGGGCAGCCCTCGCTCATCAGTCTAACATGAGCAACTACTCTATGTATGAATTGAAAGCTCTCACGACAAACGACCCACGAATGCTTGACTTAAATACGTTGCCTTCTTTTGGCTTCTTTGGTTGACTATCCCCTTCTTGCAGGTCTCTTTCCTTGGATTCAAAAGATGGCCTAATGGCATTCTTGTTTAAGCAGCTGAAAAGAGATCTTAATGTCTTTACTGGGTTACAGGAGTTACTCGTGGAAGAGCAGCTACTAGTAGGTCTTTCCTAATATCTGTCTGACTACCTTTAAGCAGGGTCCCCCGAAAGGGATGGTCTAAAGAAGAACTTGATCTTACCCTCGGCCGTTAGCTACTTTCTGACCTTCCAAAGCTTCTACCAGTCATTCATCCGTTATGGATTCTCTGCAGCTCCTTTTGTCTGAGGATAAGAACTCCCTGAAATGGTTCAGATGTCTGAATACTCTACTTTGTCAACAGTCAGCTCGGATGGTACTGGGTTTTCATTTCTTATGCAGTCAGGAGTGGGGCGTGCTAGCAGGAAGTCCGGTAATGCTAAAATCAAACCTTGCTTCTTTCTTTCATGTAGTTCCGTCAGTTCAGTAAGGCGGGACCTTAACTCCCAGACCTGAGAGCTCACCCGCTTCCTTACTCACTGGCACTGAAATTAGATCCCTTTCTTATCTTACAGTAGCTACAAGACAAAAAACTAACTCAAGAACGCCTTTTGAAATGGGAGAGCTACCATAATCTACTAAGCTAACCATCTAATCTAAGCAGTCGTATCTCAACTCAAGGAATAGCTTTCCCGGGAAGAGCACCTTACTTGCTTGTTGACACGTGAGGGAAAATATGAGTCTGAGGTGGCAGGATTTACCACTATAGTCGGTAGTGATGGTTGGTCCCACTACTCCTTCGAGTGCCTTTTGCGCTTAGCGTCGGAAAGAGGTGCTTCTTTTCTCTTTCCTGTCTACTTATTCTGGGTAAGCAGTATGTAACGTGGTTCCGGGCACTCTTCTTCTCGTTCCTGGGCTTGCCCAATAGTACCGGATGCTGGACCCTTCGAGGAGAGAGAACCCATGTCTGTCAGCCTTGATGAGAATGAAAGTATGTCGGAATACAGCCCATGGGAATCGACAATGAGCTACTTGTCCAACTATTCCAGCGCAGTTTGACCGGACCCGCACTGACTTCCTCTTAGATATAGGACTTTCCGCCGTTTTTCCTCCAGCACCGGTTAGTGATTCAATGATAGCAATTACAGCTTTTACTGTAAGACTGGCTACGAGAGCAATCAGAGTGGGTAGGAAAAGAGAAGCGTGGCCTCTTCGACTGCTATATCATCATTGCGGGACTAGGCACCGGACTATCGGCCATTCAAGAAATGCCCTTCATTTGTTTAAGAAGGAGTTAAGAAGAGTACACACGATACGAGTTATACTTTTGTCACCTTTCCCTTTTGAGCCCAAATATGCTCGAGCGCATCGCATCCATCCTAACTTCATCGAGATATTCTAATCCTGCAAACATGGCCTTATCATATGATAAGTTACCCGTGCGGGTGATCTCCATTGGGAGCATAGCATCGTGTCCAAAAGTCGGCGCGAAAGGAGTGGTTACAGCTTGATTTCCTCTTTTAGAATGCTGACCATTGCCAGATATAGAGAAGATAACCTATCTTTCAAGTCATTTAATTAGAGAAATGCTTTTATGAATTCTCATAGGTGATGTTCGAAACCGCTGATCTTTCAATCTTGTCTGAGTAGTGGCTTAGTCCTGTAACCTCTGTGTTCCCGGAGTTCGAACCCTAGAGATGCAAAGAATGCCTTTGTTTTCCTGACCTGAGAAGGAAGCTGTTTTCGCCTTATTCGCATAGGTTGTTGCTAGGCTCTTTGATAGAATAATGGGGCATTACTGGTCTTAGCACTTTCCTGTTGATGTAAGGAAGTGACATAGGTAAATCAGTCCCGCCATTCCAGATTCAAGCAAAAATACCTCTCTAGTCTCCGAGATTTAGATATTCCTTCTTCGCAAGTATCACTACAGAATGAACGGGGGATACTCCAGGAAGTCAGCCATCCCCTCGAACTCCAATAGTTCTACAGGAGGACGGTGTAACTCCCGAGGCTTCAACCTCTCGAGAGCATACCTCTTTTGTTTCCCAAGGAGGTAGGGATTCAATGGACAACCATCACCTTAAATATATTCCACTGGAAGGCGAGACTTGCCAAAAAGGACCCTAAACCGTTTCCATTTAATCGATTTAGGGCTCTTAGCGACAGATCGAGTATTATACCCAGCACCGCCAATACGCATTAGAGTAAAAAATATCACGATTTTTTATAATGTATAGCCAATAGGCCGTAGGGGTGGTGGAAGCCACATAAAGCTTTCATGGACACAGGAGAGAGGTTAACCCTCATATCCTTGACCAGAAATTCTTTGGCAAACTCTACAGCACCAGTTGAGGATATCAAAGACTTGTGTGTGGATATCTTCACACCAAGCCGTTGTAAGCCTAGCCGGTACTGTTCCGCCACAAGTGGATCGGTGATGAGAACATCATCACCTAATATAGCATACCTGTCGAACAGGATCCCAGGTCTAACCTGTTCCGCAGCCCACCACACCAAAACATGATGGGTGAACGCGAACAAAGGCCAATAACCATAAGGGACTAACGGTTGACCGGTCACAAAGGAGACTTGAGACAGAGCCCTCTTAACGAAGGGTACCTCAAATAGATTCGTCCCTAATGTTGTATTCACAACACTTGAAGCAAATGACCTGTCAAACAATAGCGCAAGCGTTTCAAACATAAACACAGGAGGCCACCTATCGGTAGCACTCTTGAGGTCATAGCTGAAACATGTTTTACTAGGAACTAAACGAATGAGAGGTGCTGTTTGATCATCCATTGGGATGCGGCGGAGGACCTCCGCAAACCAATGGTGGATGGGTTTCCCTCTGATTCACATAGTTTCCTATTGCGAATATACGACGCTTGCCAGAGCACCCTCACACGTGCAACCTAGTTTGCCTGTGATTGCGGGGATCCCCGTCGCAGGATGGTAGAAAGGGCCCTATACGGCGCTCAAACCAATCAAAATCCTCGGGTGTGAAGGTTTTATTCCTCACATCAAAGGCGTAACGAATACGGGGAGGCCACAAGCAGCCATGTGACCATTGGGTACCCTGTGAGTGCCCAACGACCAACAGCCATTGAAAAGCGCCCAACTCATGAGAAAACGATGTGAATGAAGAGCGAAAGTTCCGAATCTTACGAGTTGGAAGTTTCCTTCTCTCAACCCACACCCTTTTCGTCAATGAGTGTGTCGGCAAGGCTTTCCAGGTTGGTTCAAACCGTAACCCTTGTTCAATTCAAGGGGTATACGTTTTATCCAGGGAGCATAGCGACTGATAAGTCGATGAAAGTTTTCCTTAATCGAACCAACCAGCCCCACCACCTCGTCAATATTATCGGGTGGGGATATTCTACTAGAAAACGTTGATTTATCAACCTTCTTTGCCAAAGTAATGATCTTTGACAGAGAGAATCTTTTTTAATAAAACTTCACCAGCATGTCCGCTTTCTCATCCTTCTTCAGAATCATACGCCTATGATGAGACGGAATGATCCGAGGGTAACCGGACCGAGTGAGAGAAACTGGTACCGCATTGTCAGGATGAACGAATTCATCACCACCATAGGCCATCATCAAGGATGAAGCTGCTTGCTTTAAATATAAAGCGCAGAACAACCACCCTGATTTCCGACGTGAACAATGCGAATAACAACAAGATGGATCCCCACACAGAGTTCCTTGTTCAGACCATCAAAGATCACTAAAGCACCTTTTGGTATGTATTGCCCCCTAAAGATCAGATCCACCAGACGAGAAACTCAATTCCGCACTGCTGCTGAGTCGTCGGACTTATCCACCAAGGGATTCGTGGAATTTCTATGGATTGCGTTGGGGGAAATCTACCAAAGCTAGGCAGATAGATAGACTCCTTTCCCGCTGGCTGCTAAGGGAGAGTAAGAAAATAAAATGATTGTTTTTTAATCAGCGCCTCCTTTTCTTTTGGGTATGCAGGTACTACGAGTCCTCTCACTACCAACCAGCAGACATCATCTGGCTGGTCTTGCCGGTATCAACAACAAGAAAAAAACAACCAAATGGAAACAGCAATTAACTATGGCTCTTGGCCCAGACAACGTCCTAGGCGTCGGGGAGATCGGAGCAACAAGGAACGCCTAGACGACGTTTTTCTTCCTGGGCTGCAGTAAGCAGATCGAGAGGTCGTTCCGCCCCTTGTCCCCGAATATGGGTTATATGTTCTCAAAAATTCTTGCTCCAATCTGACCTAGCTGGCGAGCGATCCCAGTTCGCGGCAGAGAACAAGACAGCAAGCGAGCGTACCTTTGTTCGCTTCTTCTCCACCAAGCACGGAAGTTTAAGGATGACTGTAGGTCGGTGGCTACCTAAGGAAACTCCGATTCGATCCGCCCCCCAGCTGGGAGGCATCTACCTCATCCCGATCACAAGGAGAGGTTCACCATGATGGGGGTACTTTTTTTTTATTTCCCTTCCGGAAAGAATGAAATGCATAGGGGACCATCCTTTTGTTGTGTTGCGGCATGCTCCTCAGATTTACGGATTCGCAGGGGGCCTCAGGCCCTACTTAGTTGACTGACAATGACAAAGGCTTGCGAAACTAAGTAGGCCTTTTGAATTGAATCTTAAGTAGTCTATCAGTGGTGCAAAGCGGCTTTGTGCCCCTTTTCAGTAGGGGAGCGAAAGGTTAGACCTTAGAAAGTCAGCGAACAGCGGTTCTTCTATGTAGGTATGGCCTTCCCCCTTGACTCTCCTAACGTCGAGCTAAGTGACTTCGTAACCTTTGCGTAGCGTAGTAGAATGAAGGCTACGCACTGACGCTCTCTTATCTATTAAGCGGCTTCGCTAACTCGCTCGCCTACTATACAATACATTAGTAGGGTAGTCCCACCCATAGGTCCTTAGTAGCGTTGACAAAGAAGAACAGCCGGTTAAAAAAAAGACAGTGAATCTTTAAATATATATTTAAAATTTTCTATAATAATGAAAAATATATTTTATATAGGCCAGCTTGACAAGCTACCCTTCCTCTTGATCTTAGGTGCGAAGAGAAAGATCTCTTTTTTTTTTTTACTTCCACTTATCTATCGATCCCGGCCCGGAAAAGTGACCGACCAGGGCCCTCTTTTTGAATGAAAGAAAGGCTTTATGAGCCCTAGCCCTGTAAGCCCACACCTGTGTAGAGTAGATCGTTCAACACCTGCGGCACAAACCCATTTTTGACCTATTGGTCCTAGTATCATAGGCGACCGAACGGCCGCCCCCTAATTACTAGACCAACCTGCTGTAATAATTCCATAAACACCTAACGAAGATATGGCAAACAAATAAAGTAGCCCTATGTTCGAATCTGACAATACCATACCATAATCAAAAGGTACAACGGCCCGAGCGACCAGACTTAACATAAATGTAGCCACTGGAGCCATTCTAAAAAGGGAGAAATTAGCACTACTTGGTGAAATAGGTTCTTTTAGAATCAATTTCAAACCATCTGCTAGAGGTTGTAACAATCCGAACGATCCCACTACATCAGGACCCTTTCGACGTTGCACAAAAGCCATTACTTTACGTTCAGCTAGCACTAAAAAGGCTACTCCTAGTAGAAGTGGTAGAATTATTCCAAGTATTTCAGCTGGAACAGCTATGTACGTTTTCGATTTTCTATTCACTCATGATCTGGCCCGGTCGACCCAATCATGATATTGAAGGATGGGACCTTTTCTCGAAAAACCCTGTATCTCGACATACGGGCATTCTTTTCGATCTTGTACCCAGCAAGAAAACGAATGCGCGAACCATTGTTCCAAAGATCGCGCAGCTCAATCCCTTGCTTGTTCGCTTCGCATAGGCTACACAAGCGGTACACTTAAGACCAAGCCAATCTCGAAGAAAAAAGTGAACTACACGCAACTACATCTGTGAACTGGGAGGGACGGAATCCTAGCTACTAGGGTAGCCTGAATCTACGCTACCAGCTTTCTTCTTATTCAATTTCCGCTTCGCCGGGGAGCAGGACAGAGAAGAAAAGACTACATCGACAGGAAAAGATTTTCATTGGGAAGGCTTCTTTTCCTCAACTCAACATTCTTCTCTGGGTCAAGCCATCCCGGCCCTCTTCTGTCTATCTACGTAATAGAGTGCCATCCCGCTTCTGCCAGAATCGAAGCCAATACGTGGACGCTTAAATGATTTGGTTCACGTCTTTCAATGCCTTAAGTTAGTTATTTTCTTACCCGAGTGACTGAATTCCATAGTTCATTCCTAAACCGGAAAGATCGTCCCAAACTAAAAGAGAGTCTACCAAACCCAAACAAGGATCTTCCCAGCCTTCCACCAAAGCCACAACACTTCCTGTATCACCATCTCCGCTCACAGAGAGATAAGCGGACTAGCCGGCTGAAAGGCAAAGAGAAGAACTGCCTACTCAATTACAATTAACTAACCGCCTGAGCGAATTGCCGATCTCTTTCCCGACGGGATGATCTTCCTTTCATTCAGAAAGGCCTCCATCTTGCATTTTCACGCGCTCAATCGGAATTGGTTAGGTAGATGTGAGGAAAGAGCAGTGCTTTATTAATAGTCGTGGGGGTCTGTAGGCCCCATTGTCTTGTTGTTGTGTAGCTACTATTTTCGAGTGTTGGAGCTCGGGATTTCCTTAAGCGAGTTCAAGGAAGTGACGTGAAGGTCACCTTAGGTAAGGAGCTGACGAGATAAACTGGTCTCCACGTCTTTTGGTAGTGGAGGACAGAAGGCGGACTTAATTGAGTTGTGGTCTTGTTGGGGGGCTAAGGTATGGGGCTTTCAAAGGGGGGAAATTAACCCAGTCTAAGCCAGGCAAGCAATGCAAAGCTAGACGAACCCAGACAGAGAAAGATCGGGCTTTGGAAGCGGGATGACATACGGACTATGCACAATTCCGTCACGTGCGGGTAGACCAGAACGTAGACCTGTCATTCCTTAACCGGGATGGTAAGGCCCTTGAAGCTGAATTGGATCAAAGGCTGCGCATCTCGCACCTTGCTACTTCTTTCGTAACAAAGCGAATGAGTAATCGAATGCCCTAGCCCGAAGAAGCTGCTTGAAACTGTCCTGGAATCCCTACTCGCCCATGTCGGGATTCAACCTGACGGCTTGTTCGAAGTCCGAATGAATGGATAATACATACATAAAGAATATGAAGCACAATCTCCAACTCTTAACCGGTGGCATCTTTGCTTGTTCCTTATGCTTCAATTTATGTAGGGCTCCGTCCCGGAAGTGGACTTATCTTCTCCTTTCGTTCTCTTCCTTCTTTTTTGGTTATATATTAATACATAGTAGTACTCAAAGAGTCTTTGTCAGTACGGAAAGCTAGTCTGATTCTTTTGAATAGCATTTTATTTCCTATTACTTTCTTTTTTTATACTCCCTTCGCGGATCTCCCCTCCTATCCAATCAACCAACTGTCCCAGGCCGGGAAATAGCGTTCCCGGAAGAAGCTTTCGCCGCCCCTAGCTCTTAGCTGTCTCCTTTTAGTCAGAGGTCAAAAAACTGGAATTCGACATCAATGGAGAAGAAAGCAGACTTGTTCGCTCACTCTTCTTGCCAAAGTGATTGATCTCTCTTTATTTTCGGACAGGTATTCCCGCCGAGGAGACCCGCCCCGACCTTGATTAGCTCACTCTTTTCTTAGCTGGTCTTTGCTTTCCAGTGAACATTATCTTTCTAGAGAGAACTGGTGTGCACCAGAGCTGGAGCAATTCATGGAAAGCATCCTTATCTGATTAAAGAACGGAGAGTCTCATCCCCTGGGGCCTGACCCTGTGATGTAGAATCCTTTGCTCTTTCACGCATTGATCTTGATTCGGGTTTCAATTCATTTCTTTCTCAGCCTTGCACCCGGTAATAACGGAACTTGAAGTCTTGCTCGTCTCTTTCATTGACCAGGAAAGGATTATCAGTGATAGGAGGACACTCTATCAAAGGCCTTGATCCAGCTCTCGCTTCTGTCTCAACTACAGGCCTTCACTCTACTCTCTCGTTCAGATCCTCCGTTCTAGGTCCAGGCATACGCAAGGATGGGATGGCTGGCTAAGCTTGCTCCAGGACAGGAGTGGTTGAAGAGAGGTACAACCTCTGTTCCATTATTTTATTGGATTCCCCCTTATCTATCATAGTCAGACTGGAGGCCGAGATAAAAGTACCGCCGACGACGGTCAGGACCGGGCTAAGAAGAAGGCTGGAGTTAGCGCTTTCCCATCGATAAAGGATTCGGGACAAGACGGAGATGCAAGCTTGTCTGCTATTGGATGTTCTAGTTTAGCTCGCGGATTGGTCTTCATTGCGCACCATCCGGCTGGTAAGAAGAAGAGATTGTTCCGCTAGTGTTGCTTGGTCAACAATTTGGAGAGTTTGCTTTTCTTTCATCTTTCTAAGAGCAGTCTGTTTGATCAAATCAGGGATCAGACCGCTCCTGGTGTTCGAACTAGTCATTAATGGTCGGCTTCATTGGTATCCTTTCTTTTTTCGGTATGCCGCTCCGCGAGCAAGGAGCGAAAGAACCGAGTTGTTTTATGTTATGATCGAATTTGGCGTAAAGGCCTTTTCCTTTATCAAGGATATGTTTTCTTGCTATAATACTGATAGTACTGCAGTAAGTCCCGCTGTTGTGCACGGGAATAATTCCTCTCATCTATCAACAAATAACTACATAATTTGCTCTGAGAATTCAGTCAATTGTTGTATCCCAAAGAAGAAAAAGGGTAAAAGGCGGAAAGCCCCCGAAAAGGACCGGCAGAAACTTTTGGAAAAAGACGAGCAGCTGTCCACAAGACCTGCACCGGAGCCTCACCCTGGTGGGGGCAAAGAACTCCGCTATCAGAGGAGTCCGAATTCGGAGTCTTCGTTCCATTCGGCTCTGACTACATTTGAGAGCCGTACTCACGCTTATACGTCTCCTCTGAGATATTCCCAATCTCCTGCCCATACTGCCATTCTTCGTAAGCAGGGGGAAGCTGGCGTGGGTACTCTTAGTTTAGGAGTGCCTAAACTTATCGTTTATTTACTAATCTGTGGCGTTCTTGTGGAGCAAAGCTCCGCAGGAGATCTTTTGATAGTTATCGTACAAAACGATATAAACACTCTAACTACGATAGAGCCCATCAAAGTAGACCTTGAGGCTTTAGCCCAGGCTCAAAAGGTGGGAGAGGCCTTAGGCTCAATGCAAGGGAGTGAACCAGCTGAAAGAGCCGCGCTGGAAATAGAACAGCTGGTTTCCTGTCCACATAAAATGGCATTGTGGGCAGCGGGTTTCCTCCTTGCTGCAGCTCTAGCTTATCGTACATACTCATAGTTGAGTTTTTCAGAATGACGGCCTACGGTTATGGGTGTGGGGATTCAAGGGGTCTAGTCATTAGAATGAAGTTTCAGTCAGGTACAGGTAAGCGGGTGGTGATTAGCGAGGGGGAGGGTGGAATCTCTCGCTGGTACTAAAGGAAGTGCATTAAACATTCCCTTTAGTTGGAAGACTCAAGATCAACAGACGGAATCGTTATGCCAAGTTCCTCTTTTCGAGTTTGGAAGCAATCATTGACAAGGTTCAAAGAAAGGGTGGTACATTGATCTATTCTTCTTTAATGTTTTAAAGTAAAGTACTTTTTTATACCGACTGATGTGGTGAGTGATCGGGATGCTATGCTCGGTTCACAGGAGAAAGATAACGTTTTTTGTTTTTAACTCAACTACGACTAACCACCCTCAATCTTAGAGCAATCTAACCGCTTGGGTGTATAGAACATAGGATTTTACCCGGTCTACGCTTAACTTATCTTCTATTGATTGTTCTAATTCCCTCGAAAATACTATCTTCGGACTTATCTACTCCTTCTCAGTCTTGGTAGGATTCGTCCCTTTCTCCCCATCAGTCTAGCTAGAGATGTACTCCAATAGAGCATTCTACATAGAAGAGAGCCATGGCATCATCGATCCTTCACCATTGGATCCTGGGACTGCAGGGCTGACGAAGCTGTTGCAAAAGACTTTGGGATCGATCTACGGGCCACGGGCCTTTTCTTCAACTCCCCCTGTATGCCATCAATCTTCGAGGAGAGATTGTCTTCCTTCCTATGATATTCCCAAGACCAAGAGAAGTTCTTTCTCCAAGAGCGTCTACGCAAAGAAGGGATATGACAACAAGACCGTCTACTGTAACAGAACTAGCGGCGGTTACGTTCACTGATGCCCAAAGAAAAGAAAGTCCCACACCTATGAGTGCGCAAAGAGCTTATTCGAGAGCAGCTGATTCAAAAAAAAAGATAGAGGATCAGACTGACCGGGCAGAGAAGAGGGAACCTCTTTTCTTTTTTCGGGTACATAAGAGCCTATAATTACCTAAACTATCTTTCCTTGCCTGTGTAGTAAGATTGATGGATTGCCGGTTAGGTAGATAAAGTGAAGGCGCATTCACAGGTACCAAAGAGCCAAGCCGGTCAGATCCAACCTTCCCAGAAGCACTAGCTAGGCAATTTCCACTTCTCGGGGAAAGACTATATGTTTGTTTTTCTTCATCATATCAGTCCTTTTTTGTCTCTGTTCACTCTCTTCGTGAACCTCTGAGTTCAAAAGAAGCAGTTTTTGATCCTCATTGGCGACAGGCCATGGAAGAATAAATCCAAGCGCTGAGGCAACTGCAATAAAGAACAGAGTGTTGAATAGAAAATAGATCTGCAAAGGGTATTGAGATTGGAATCCACAATAGCATCAGCCCTTTCTTAAGCATATACGCGGCTAGCATCTCATTCACTCAGCGATCTTCTATCGCTTCGTTCTTCCCGTTGTCGCTCAGGAGAGCTCTTTCAGGAGCGGATTGTCTCTTCACTCATTGTGTGCAGTCTACCTCCTATACCGCTAGTTTTATGGTAGTGACTCGGGGTGCTGGATGCGTGTTCAATGCTGCTCTATTGTCCCCTTAGATGCCTTTCTCCCGGGAGCTTGAGATGAAAGAAGAGAAAACACCTACGGCTACATGCCTATTAAGAGCTATACCACGAGTCGAGCTAACTGCATCGGAAGAGGGGAACTTACCTAAAAAGCCTAATAGCTATTAACCGCTCTACCTACCCAGAAGGAAATTGATCTCCTACTGTTTAGTTGATTCACCCACTTCTTGTTTAGTCCGAAGGGAAATCGAACGCCAAGAACAAATGAGGCGTCTTTCTTTCTCGTTAGAGGTAAGAGTATGACCAACCCGGTGCAGTGGTTCCTTTCCCCCCAGCGGTCAACTAGATTCGGAATTGGAAACGACGAATCACACTCTGCAAGGTTTTCCATAGATGTCAGAAGGGATCAACGCGTGATTGCTCTGTCATCCTCCGACCACCCCCTTTTCCACCTCTAAGTAGTGGTGTGTCTCGTTGCAATCATTCCGGTCAATCTCTTTCTATGCTCTTCTGTTGGGGTTCGGAATCTCTTCCCATTCCCTTTTAGGTAAGGGATGACCGGAGATGTCCCCTATAGCCAAATAAAGCAGCCCCTCATTAGAGAGAGTAAATATAATAGTGTCGGGCTTACGACAGTCTGACTTTTGAACGACTAAGCAACTACTAAGCTCCCGCCCACCCCCAACTAGGGTAAAGTGTTCATTCATACCTTAAACAGCACTGAGATATTGGCCCATGACCATCATCCTCAAGAGCAAGCATCCTGGCTCTCAGGGCCTCAGGCAACCCTAGATCCTTAGTGATTGATTCCAAGAAGATGCTTCAACCCCGTTAAGTTTTTTTTTTAGCTGGCTATCACGGTCCAATAAAGATTGCAAATTTTTAAGAGCAGTAGGTTAAAGTCCTTTGAAGTTCCCTGTGAAGATCCGGGCTTCTGCGCTGGCTTTGCTCTTAGATTTGGATCCTTCGTTCGCTGGTTGAGCCACCGTTGAGTAAACTCCTCATGGAGCCAAGCAAAGCACGATGAGCAAGCCGCGTGGATCTACTCGAGGTATAAGCTGAAGCAAAGTGCTGAGGCTGAACAAGAAAGGATATGTCAAAGAATTTTTTTAGGGTCAAATAAGGAAAAAATGGAGTTTGACGTCTAGTACAATACCTGGGAGGAGCCACTAGGTTTGAAAGCAGACGTTGGAGTCATAGTCCGAGAAGCCTGGGTTCCTTCACCAACAGACTGCGACCTTGGATCCACAGAGAATGAAGCCAGCGAGATCGGAGTAACTGGAGCCTTGCCTTGGGAGTTTGAGTAAGATTGAGGACTCTTTCCTCTATATACTTAAGGCTCGCTTCGTCAGAGGTATGGACATAGAGAATCTATTATGGAGAGGTAACATCTCCATCCATAGAGAGAGAGCATCATCGTATGGGGAAAGAGTATGAACGAATTTCTTGTAGAGATGAATCACATTCCCCTCTGAAAAACAAACTATTTAATAAGAGTTGTGAGTCGTCTATCTTCACAGCTGGCAGTGCTCTCCTCAAGGGCATTGCTTTCTCCATAAAAAAAGTCTAATGTGGAAATGTCAAGATGTTCAATTCTTTTATCCATCTATTAATGGTATAGCCTATTTTTTTTTTTAGGGAATTTCGGTATATATGCGTAAAGGGCTTTCGTTAGCCTTAGACTGCGTCTTCAGGTACGTCTATTGGTGATTCCTCATCTGATTCCCAGATTTACCCGGCTAATACTGATTCTTAAATATTATCTGGGAAAAAGGGACCCTTAACATCTTATGTTAACTCAAAAGAAGGACATTCTCTTATGCGGGCTAATCCATCTTCAATGGGTGCCCCAACTGCTTATTTCCTAGGAGCTATCCTTGTCTTTACCGCTCTAGCAACTTTCCCCCAAGGAAAGGAATGTCCCATGACTCAGGCATTCGCTTGCAGCGGATACGGGGCATGTCCCTGAGACTATTGATTCAATAGCAGCGTATTTTGACACCGTATTCTGATTCTCTCCCTCACATGCAGCCTATTCTCCGCTCGTGGCTATCTTAACCATTTTTTCAATTGGATGCGCTTAAGAAATCCCCCCCCCCCTGGCTCTAAATAATAAATAACCAGTAATTGATTACCTGGCTTTCCAATTCATTTGCTCCATATATGGCTAATACAGCAGGAAACAACTATGCTAGTACACACTTGCCCTGTGTGCCCCCCCAGTCAAGTATTACTCACTTCCACCAAGAGAGGTCCTATCAACTACTCAATCAATGGGAATAAGCGAACTGCAAAAGACTGCCTTTTGGATAAAATGACTCTACCTTAAAAGAGATAGATACTATGGTTTAAGTAGTGCTTCCAACTGGGTTTCCCTTATAGCCTCAAAAAAGTATACTGAGAAGATAGCCTTTTAAGTTCAGAGGTGGGGAAGAAATAGAAGTCAATCCCTCCGATAGAAAATCTCGCAAAGAAAATGCCTTATATTATCTAAGCAGAATGCTCGTGGGGGTAGAAAATCTATTATTCTCCTATGGATAAATACAATTATCACGTCGTAGTGAAGTCAGTTTGGAAATGCTCTAACGTTCTCCACTTCCGGAAAAGGTTCCGAAGATCTAACCGGAGGAAATAACCAAAGAAAAAGGCTCTACTGCTAACCGTGATTCTCGTCCGACTCTGAGCGGTGAGTGGGGTAGGCGGAACGTTGTGCGGTAGCAGCCTGATCTTGAATTACTCGTTAATGCTGTAAGGGATACATATGTTTACCATACATGTTGCTCTCACCCTGGTGTTCTTAGCCCATGCGAATGCGGTGAGCCACTCAATAATACAGTACGTCATCTCCTTCCTGAACCACTTGATCCTAATTTAGCAAAAAAAAAAGCTTTAGCTTTTATGGTAGGAACCCTGATTTTAACTCTGGCTCTTTCGGAGTCCGTTTCTGAGCATGGAATATATCTTCCATTATAATGGATAAAATGTATGTCAAAAGAAGGGTAAGCATGAATTAGCTAACGAATGCTCCTATCCTAGGGGAGAATGCTTTCATAAACTCTGATAGCTCTTGCCGACTCAGAACGAATAGTTAGCGGTGAAGAAGAAAAAAAGTAGTTGTTGCTTCTTGGCAGTTAGCTCTCCAGGTAGGTCACCGAGGGCTAAGATCCTTTCCTCACTCTAACTTTAGGAAGCTCACTTCTACCTTTTCTTGCAAGAAGAATTCTCCGTGAATATGCGGAGTACCAAGGACTAGATGGAAAGGCAGGAAGGTAAGTAAGACGTCCATCCAATGAACTCGATCATCTAGAGCAGGAACCGAACTGAATACACTATCAAGCGGTTGAGTCCCACAGTGAGATGTTCAATACAGCTGTCTAAAACTATCCCACGTACGAAAAGGAGATGTACACGATAGTGCTGGCTGTGAAAGACTGGAGGCACTATTTGCTCCTCGGGAAGGAGACGCTTTACGAATAGAATAGGCCACTCTGATCAACAAGACCCCTCAGTATCTACAGAAGCTGTTATGCCGACAACAGCTGAAATAGCGGAGGTGATTGCCGACACTTTCTATAGGATAAGCAGCTAGATCGATTCCTAACAGGAGAGTGACTATGCGTAACAAACAGTAAAACAATTGGACCGCTTCGCCCCTTGGCTTGGCTGATCATCCTTGCCCATTTCTATTCCGAAATCTAGACAGATCACTCGGAGGAGCCTGATCTCCATCTCTAGAACACAAGAAAAACGGCGATCCAATGCCAAAGCTAAATTGCTCCCGATCTTAGGCCCAGTCGAAAGAAGATTGCTTATTCAAAAGAGTGGAGTTCGGGGTATTGACTCATAAGTAATTTACGTGAAAGTAATGGAATGGGCAACAAATCGCCTCACTCCTCGCCTACTGATCTTCCTCCAAGAGATTCAATGGGACTTGGTCTCGATGTCAACTAATGAATTTACTGAGTCCGGCATTCCCTTATGAAGTGCTAATGCAGTCGATTTCTTCACATCTTCGGTTGCCAGTTCAATCGGACTTTTTTTTTCTAGTCTTGCCTTACTCCTGTGTGTGCTTTTGTATTGAACTCTTTTCTCCAACTAGGAGTTGTCAAATAGATTGGGAGCTTCATGTATGTCGAGTTCTACACGGATACGTGCGCAAGATAGGAAAGTCTATGTATCTCTGGCTTTCTCACCTCCTGTTCAATTGCCTTTTCTTCCTAAAATCCTAAACCTTATTGAATCTCGCCGCATACTCGTCCATCGTCGCTGGGGGAATGGGATTTGCCCATAAGAGCTATAGGGGCGAGGTGCTTGGATTAGCATGTCAAAATCACCAACTTTCATAGTTCCACCTCCGGAAAGAAGGGGTCGAGAGTGCCCTTCTATCTTGGATTACATATTTTCCAAAGCCTCATCTTTCTTAAAGTTCGTTCATACTGACCCTTTGAAAGAGAATGCATGTTCTGATGCTTGCACGGGTGAGAATCTACTTCCCCTTCAACAAGAAGGAGAAAGTTAACAGGGGGCCTAATCCTATTTTCTGAAGCTCTTGAGAGATGAAGGGTCTGGGATATGATCACAAGGCAGCGCCATGATAAGATAGTTGCTTCTGTTAAGCGTGAAGCTCAAGAGAAAGGTTGACTTTCCCCTCCTCCAGGTTCTATTACTGGTCTTTATGTTATTTTCACTTTTTGTTTTCCGTTTGTTTGATTAAATTGGATAGATTGATTCCACTATAGCAGCGAAGGACAGAAGAGAGTAGCCCTGTTGTTGTTTAGTACGAGATCGAAGGGAAAGGAAGTACGTAGGCACCTCTTCCTTAATAGAATAGGAACTGCATTTCTACCTAGCCCGGTATTCAGCACTAGCTCAATCACTGCTACAGCTTCTTACCTTGGGGACAGGATTCCACGACTCTCTTATTTGAATGAGAGCCCTTATCTCGTTGCTCCGACTTCCACTCTTTGTCCTACTGACTGTGCTCGGACTGCTGGAGCACAAACTATAAAAAAATGCCGGGTCCAGGAAAAGCGGATTCTCGGTTAGCTGCTTTTTTTAGCACAGGAGTCGTAGATCAGCTGATAAACTCATTTGGAAACTGACCCCCTCAGGAAGATTCACCACAAAATCTGCATATGCACTAGCCACAACCATTGAAGATGAACCAAACCTTTCAGTTCCAAACTGTCAAGACCTTCGCTGGCCACCCCCACTCTAAAAAAAGTCAAATACTTCCTAAGGCTCTGTGCCCATAATCGTCTTCCAACCAGGAGTCATCCGCACCACATACACATTCTAGCTGAAAACTTCTGCCCTGTACACTGCTATTTCGTCTTGAGCCTTGACGTCAATGGAATAACCACATTTAAAAGACGAATCCCTAGAGCTAGAGAAGAGAGTTCCCGAAAGGAGAAGGGGAATTGACCAGTTCTGGAATTCAGAACTAGAAAAATAACATCCTATTTTAGCGGCAACCAAAGCAACTTTTGAACCTTTCTTAAGCTCAGAGCAGAGTAGCTGGAAGTAAAGTAGAAGAATGAGTCTAGCGACCAGGAAGCATAGATAGCAAAGGCGGAGATGGTACTTTAACAGTAAAAGGAGGATCATATGCTTATAACATGCAATTTGAAATCACGTACTTACCCCGCCCCGAATCCACTTAAAAAATAGGTAATGTTGGCGAATCTTCTGATTCTCGAGTTTCAATTCGACAAGTACCAACAGGCCGAAAAAGACGAAAAAAAGGCCTTGCATACTCGAGAAGTCAATAGCAACCACTCTTACTGATGAGATTCTTGACTTTCCTTGTTAAGGTCCCGCGGTAAAGTAAAAAAAAAGCTATAAGTAGGCTCGCTATTGCGAGCTATACGAGCTGTTTGCCTTTATACGGCTTCGCTAGCGCTCCTATGAAGTGAAGTGGTGGGCCGCTTCGCCAGAAGCAAGCAAGATGAGGTCGCTCTCCTTCGCTCGTTCCGTACTTGACTTACGAGCTCGTGTAGTACTCGCCCCTATAAGTAAGGGGCTTATGCACTCCACTCGCTGTCTACTAAACGAGCGTTAGAGCGAGCGGAGCCTTCCATTTAGTGGCTTCCCCCCTTATTCCTCACCCTACTCTTTCATTTCCGCTTCAGCTTCCCTGTGGGATTAATTGATTGGATACCCGAGAACCATAATCTTTACTAGGAACAGCTTCTACGACGATAGGCGTAAAGGCATGATTAGTTCCACAAATCTCACTGCACTGACCATAGTAAACCCCTTCTCGTTGTACCGAAATAGATATCTGATTTAAACGACCAGGTACAGCATCACATTTGACACCTAAGGAAGGTACAGCCCAACTATGAGGTACATCAGCAGGTGTTACAATAATACGTAGATGAGTTTTGGCTGGTACAACCACTCTATTGTCAACTTCTAATAAACGTGATTGACCCAATTCTAGATCATCTTCTGGAATCGTATAACTGTCAAAAGTGAGTGACTGTTCATCGGAACTGTTATAGTCTGAATACTCATAAGTCCGATACCATTGATGTCCAATAGCTTTGATAGTAATGGCTGGATCTACTACTACCTCGTCCATTGAGTATAACAGAGCAAATGATGGTATAGCAATGAACATCGGGATGATACTAGGAAATATGGTCCGAATAATCTCGATAGTAGTTCCATGAACAATCCTTTGCGGGATTGGATTTTTTTGATAGTGGAAATGCCATAAAGCGCGAACCAAGATCCGTGATACGAAAACCAAAATAAGAATGAGGAAGAAAAAGATATCGTGATGTAAGTCTATTATTCCTTGCATCATAGGTGTTGCTGCGTCTTGAAATCCTAATTGCCATGGTTCCGCTGCATCACAAGGAGCAATCGTGAGGAATAGCCATTCTAATTTCATTTGCTTTGGTTCATTTTTGAACTGCTCCCCCCAACAAGAAAGAGGAAAGACTTTTTTGTTGTAAATCGCTGGTTGGGTTTACCAATCAAGAAAGACATGGGAAAAAGCTAAATAGGAAAGAAAGAGGATAGAAAAAAGGTGGCATGATCTCAATCGCCCTTAGTGACTCTAGAATGCAGATCTTCACTTATTTAAGTTATTTTTGTGTCGAGTTACTTTGGATTCGGCTTGTTACCGCATCACTCGCGCCGCCAAGCTTGCCTCTCGGGTAGGGGCGCACGGGTTGCTAAGCATTACATCCACGGGAAAACCTCCGAGAGAGTCCGTTTGGCAGCAAAACATAGCGAGTGGAGTAAGTAGGATGAGGCGGCCGGAAGAGACTGAGCCCGGACGAAGCCAATCACATTGAGTTGTAGGTTGACATAGTGGAACTTCAGTGCACTTCAAATAGAAAGTCAGAGTTGAAGCTGAGCGTTCACCTTAGCGGCACCTCTGACCTCAGATGCATGTGTTAAGCATATAACTAGCGAGCGAACCATACTTCGGATATCGCTCGGAGCAAGGCCAGTCGCTGGATTAAGACTAACAAACCGACCATTCCTTATCAAAGGCCCAGCAAGAGACGTAACTACGTACCTCGGCCCCTTCTCACTTACTTAAAGGGCGTCCTACTTGTGTCGTTCGTGTTTTAAGCCTGCTATACATCCTTGCTCCATCTACCATTCCTGACAATCCATCCTATCTTTAGTAGTAGCCTAACCTAACCTGACGGCTCCATGATGGATCTTCTGCGCTAAGGCGGGAATCTCATCCCATCTATCATCTACTTAAAGTTGCTACGTAGGGAGAATGGCTAAGGCAGAAAAGACATCCATGCATGCCACCCATAGTAATCTGACGGATAACATCCATCAGCCATCTATGAACAGAGTTTAATAACCTCTGATTCAGCCAGTTTCCTATGGCAAATATTCGTCTCTTCCCTGCTCCTTCAACCGATTGACCCAGTCGTCCGAGGTAAGGACTCTGACAGGAGTAGGATCGTTGGGAATGACTTCCTTTTCAAATGAGGCCATATCCATTCGACTAAACAACTCGTTGTTTTCGTCGAAACAATACCGGAATCTTGGGTACCACAGTACACCTAATAATGAGGGTATTTTACTTCCTTCTGTTACCTTTCGGTACCATGAATTCAGTTCAAAAGGCAAGGAACGTAGTAACTCGACTAGTTGGAGAGGACCGAAAAGTCCTCTTCGTACCTCTCCATTTGATTGACCTCACTGAAACCGGTTTAGCTAGTTTTATCAACACCCTGATGAGGTCCTTTATGTATGGACCCCAAAGGAGGGCACCCTCAGGTGTCAAACCAAAAGGAACTATCGGTTTACAAGACCGGTAGGCCAGGTTGGCTCTAGCATAAGGAGTCAACTCACAAAACATAAAGAAAGCGTTTTTGCGGGACTCACAGAGTAGAGATGCCTGAGAGGTATCCAAAGAAAGACATATCGAGTCAGGGAGGAGTCGAGAACTAGCAGCTACTGTTGGAAGATGGGATTGTTTGTTTACTTGGCCACATCTTTTTTCCTCGCCCTAACGGATCCGAAAACTCCCTTTCCAGAGAAGCACTCATTTTATTTCTAGAAGCTCTTTTTTTCTACCCTTCTAACTAGTGTCACTTGCTTGATCACTTCGGTGAGGTGGTTATGCCAGAGGGACAGCAATCAATTCACCGGGTAATAAAAGTACCTTTACACCTACCCTTTAAGTATGCCCCAACCCAATAGATTGTATCACTATACCCAGAACTAGTTGTCTACCTAGGGATATGCCATTTACGGGGAATAAGAAAGGAGCTAGTAAGATAGACTTATTAAGCCAATCCTAGTACTGGTCTTACTTATGACAGCTATAAATATTCTAACGGGTAGAATGATTAGCTCTTAGACCTGTTCAAACTCTTAGACAGGGTAGGACTACTATTGTTATAAATGATAGGCCTTTCACTTCTTAGCTCGGTAGCTCAGTCTTTTAGAATATGCTATAGATTTAAAATACATCTTTCCTTTGCACTGAAAGCTGGCTAGCCTAAAATATCTACTTGAACTACTGAAATGGGATCTAGCCTTTCCTTTGGGCTTAGTTCAGAGTTATTTTATTCATTCTAGCTCTTAGGGATGGAAGAAGATCTAATAGAGAGAGGGCTTAGTACACGTGGGACTTATGCCTTTCTTTTCGGATCAATGAGACAAGGAGTTACTCAGAGCTGTAGTTAGGGCCTTTGCCAAAGGAATGGAATGGGACCCCTTCTAAGCGAGTCAATCCCAGTAGAGGAAGGGAAGGCTTGACAGAGCAGAGAGAAGCGTTCTAGTTCCTATTCTAGGTACACTTTTTTACATAACAATATCTTCTTTCTCGGGCGTACGAACACCAGTTCTTCCGCTTGAAAGCCTTGGCCTTAAAGAAGGTTAAGTCAATACTTTATTCCAGACTTCACTTGAGACTAAGATCCGAAGCGCCTTTATTACCCAGTGAGAGACCTACTTGAGGCAAGACAACTGCTAGGCTCCCTACCCAGCTTTCAATGCTGGTTTCAACCGAATCCCGACTATCAAGTCATCTAAACAAAGTTATCATATTGATTAGCCAACTTCAACAGCGAAGAAAGATCTTTATTTGAACCTGAACCTTTCATTGGTGGGTTAATCCGCTTGAAAGCCACGCTCAACAAGGGGGGCCGAAACCTCACTCGCCGAGAAAAGAAAGACTTTTTTTTAATCACCGGTTGGCTTTTGTCCAACAAAGAAATGGGATTTTTTTCGCACGAGTACTATGTTGTCTTTGACTACAATACGATATTTAAATTTTCATTGATACAGTAATTCTTATTCAATTGTGACAATAGCCAATAAGCAAGCAGCCGTATAGGGAGACTTCTTTTTTAATATATTGTTGCTCTCTGATTGATAGAGCTGCTTTTATCACTCTTTGTTGACGAAGGCACTCTCTGGGTCGTGGGCCTTGGGCTTTCTCTGACACCTTTCTTCCACGGACTTTGAGGGCTTCGTGTAGCTGATTTTAGTGACTCAGGTCCAGAGTAAGTCACAATAGAAGGCTCCTGTTGCTCAGGTGCTTGTGCCCGCATACTTTAGTCTAGCATCCCGGAATCCGGCAGTACTACATTTTCGTTTTTTAAAATCTATGATGATGCCTCATCGAAAACGAAATGTGGAAATAAAGAGACTTTTTTGGTAGTCGGATCAATGCACCCCCACCCTTTCTTCTGCTGATCATAGCCGAAAAAGATGCACCTTATAGCCTGATTCTCCAGCTTTGTCTTGAGTTGCTTCCTTCCTTATTCATATTTGAGGAGAGAATCTGTGAACGAAGTGGAATCCTTTCTATAGCAGATCGACTCCAAAGAATGCCGGGGAGTTGGATAAGATTGAGTTCGTGCGATAAGAATCAGAGTAAGGGCGGGGGAGAGCCAAAAAGTAAGTGGAGTTAATGGGACGACTCCGCCTTCACTAAAGAGGAAGCAAGTAGGGCACAGGCTTTGGGGTTGGAGCCTTGCCCGTGGAGGTATCCCAATAGTTGTGCTAATCCAGACTGTCTTCCGGAAGCAAAAAGGAATCCTATCGCTCTAAGAGGAAATGAGGTTGACACTGAGATTTCCTTCCTTTCTGTAAAAGTGAAGACTTTCCGCCTCCAAGCTTGATTTGATTGAAGGACTACTTCCCCCATAACTATCAGAGTTGGAAGCGAATCCCGGATAAGAGTAAGAGCAAACTTATAACTCGCCTTTCAGGCTATGCCCTTCACTTCAAGTATTTACAGGATTCAACTGAGTAGGGGTAGGAGTAGGAGTCAGTTCTCCTTCTGCTTTCCAAGTATCATGAGAATGCAAATCTATCTATTAGAAAGTATGAAACTTTCTTCTCAGTTGAGTCTTAAGCTATACATTCCTTCTTTGTACATCTTTCTTGAACTACTAGCCAGTTCCTTACTACAGCCCAGGAGATCCTTACTAAACTGAGTAGCAGATTCCTACTACTTTCTAGTCTACTTTCTAGTAGGGATTACCCTGAAACCCATTATTCGAATACGCTTTCTTTCTATAGTTTCTCTTTCTTCTCAGTTGACTTTCAAGATTTATATTAGAATGTATGAAACTTTCTTCTCTTTCGACAGCAGTTTCATTATTCATTGTTTTGTCGCAAGGTTCAGAAGATGCCCCTGTGGGTGTGGGGTAGGATTCAGCTTTCTCTTCAAGTGATGTCTCAAGGAAGTCGGGTATGGTAAAAGAGCTCGCTCAATCTCTTTATGCCAAAGATGCACCCGCCGATATGGGAGTTTCAGCTGCAGCTTTCTTGTCTCATGAGAGGAGGGATCCCGTGTTTTAAGCGGGCTTTGCTGTAGCGGGTTTTGGAGGGAGTAGGTTTTTGAGTTGTTGTAGCTGCGGAAGCAGTTTTAGGCGTTGTTGGAGGTGGATCCGGTATCTCAGAAATTGGAAGTAGAGAGGACGGGCCTTACTTAAAAGGCTATTGGTTTTGGAGTCTCAGCAGGAATTGGTGCCTAAGATAACTATTCCAAGGGAAGATTTAGACTACCACGCGTGGCACACTGACTCTATTTAGAATTATCGTACCGACACGAACTTATGCCATTGAGACAAGGACAACCCCGGGATCAGATGACCCAGCTGTAGAAGTTATGGTCGGAGTCCCACCCATGTCGCCATGAGCTAGTCTCTAGTCTATCCTTCCCAGGTTTGTAGGTGTCCCACCAGTAAAGGGAGAACTCGCACTCGCCATAGTCAAGTCATCGGCACTCTCCCTTGGCGCAAAGGCAGTTTCATTATTCTCTTGTGTCAAGGCCCGGAAGGAAAGGTTGCAAAATCTTTTTTAGGAAGAAGCTGATAAGCCGTTGGGTCAAAGGCAGTTTCAGTAAAGATAGGGTCCCTAGGTGACTTCACTATGGCATATTCGGCTTATGCTTTCACTTCAGCGGAGTAATCCCGGGTAGCATCATAAATAGGAACATGGGACCATTGAGGAGAGAGAACCTGTATCCGCTCTAGAAAGAGTTACAGTACAAGAAGTTTCCCAAGCTAGTTCGTAATCGCCTTCTTTCACTTGGCCAGACAGAACCTATTCTTTTAGGGGCTGGTTGAACTAGAGAGGTATGGCTTAGTGGCTCCCTTAGAAAATCCGGTTGCAGCTCTATCTTTATTCCTTGTTTTGTCAGGCTGTGTAACGAGTGAACGAGAAAAAGTACAGCTATATCTGTACCGGAACTATAGAAATCTGCTTAAGCGAGTTGATGGAGCCAGTAGAGAGGGGAAAGAGTTAGCTCAATCATAGATAGAAACAAGGGCATCTATAGGCAGGGCTGTCTCAAGGCCTCCGTCCTGTTTTGTTTCCGAAGAAGGTTAGGGTGTTTCACTGGGACCAGGGTCTAGGGCAGTTTCTTTCGTATCTGGCTCAATCGGACCTGGGCAGTTGAAGCTTCTTCTTTCGGGTTGTCAAAAGTGCATGATAAATAAGTAGAAGAAGGGAGTAATCCCCTTTTTACTGCTAAAGAAATAGGAAGAAGGACAGTGGGAATGACTCTATCGGCTGTCTTTCCAAAAGTAGCAGTACCGAGTCTAAGCGGGTTCGGCAGAGGAGTACCCAAACTGGATTGAATCTTTCCCCGTCGCGTCTTACCTTCGATTGCTAGTATGGAGAGAGGGAGTGCTTTATATAGCATCTTAAATTGATTGAGATTGATTACTAGGGGAGTACCGTCTTTCTTCTTTTCTCGGCTCTTTCTTTTATAGAAAACTTGATTGTTAGCATCTCTCCGTACCCCCGGACAATACTCCCGCAGTTCTAGCTGGCTAGGCCCGCTTGACTCCCTGCAATGAGAGCTGCTACTATGGTACAGCATCAACTACCTGAGCGCTCAAACTAGCTGGAATAGAAGTTCGAACTCCAATATCATCGATTC